TGGAGATCCATGGATCACAGATGTTATCTTCCCATGGCGTTTCGCCCTTAAAAGCGTCCTTCCTTCCCAATGCCTAGGCATCCATCCAATGCATTTTTTTGGATACAGTAGGAATTGCACCTATGTTACTACTCACTACCAAAATATTCGCCAATAAGGCTTTCATTTATACTTCAAAATGACGGACATGCCTTCTGGTCAGGTCATTTACTATAGCGCCTTTGAGGGTGCACTGGGGCTTGAAGACGAAGGTTTATGCACAAAGTGCATATTCTTCCAATAAAATGACAAAGAAAGGACGAAGGTTTATGCACAAAGTGCCTATTTTTCCGATAAAATGACAAGGAAAAAACCTAGTACTTACTAAGTTTCGGGCTAACTGGTAGTTCTCTCTATTACATTAGCAAACCTGGCCATTGGTGGGCGCAATTTGGGAAACAAACGTTTGTTTCCATAATTTACCACTATTACACCACCCAAACAAACTACACATAGTTTGGCTGTGGGCAATTTCATAGATCTAGCTATAATTAACATAAAAGCAGTCGTATTAGCTGGAGAATTATTTATTTTCAATTTGCGCGCTAATTATTGATCCCCAAAAATACTAAACTGACGTTAATATAACCAAATGGAAAAGCATGCAAAAAACCAGGCCACTGAAAAAACTTAACCAATCAACCTCCTTATTATCCCATAAATGACTATTCAAGATCATCAATGTAACAAAAATCCATTATACGTATCTTATATTTACATATCATATCGTTTACATTACAAGCAAAATCTAGGTTTAATTTTGCTTAAACCCAATAAATAAGCATTTACCTTATCATTTGATTTACACCATTCATAATATAAGTAAACATTTTAATATCTTTTATACCCGATCGATTTATTATTTGAGAAAAGAAAAAGCGCACAAAAACGAGCAAGTAATAGATGCACTGCTTTCTAGATTCCACTATTTACCAAAAACACTTATAACATTTGGCGGGAATAGGATTTGAACCTACAACATTCAGATTATGAGCCTGACGAGTTACCAATTACTCTATCCCGCGAGCATAATAGAGTTTATTCAACTGCAAAATATTCTTTTTTTGCACAGCAATTATCTGCCCGGCCCTAAGTATAGCCTTTTTTTATAAGTATCGTATTTTACTGCCAGATTTCTCTATGGTAATTCATCTCTCGGCTAAAGTCTTGCATAGCAATACTTTGGGACTTAGCCCCCAAAGCAAGAACCGGCAATTGTTTGTTTATCATTGCTTCGTGTAACTTTATTTAACAAGCAAAACGTAAAGCCAACTAAGCAAGTCCTTTGGCCTGCCTGAAAGACAGCTGCAAAGCTGCTTTCTTCGAAGATATTTGCAGATATTTCATAGCCCAGTTCATCATCATGCATGGTCAATAAAAGATTTTTTAGCGTCATCAATCGGCACACGCCTGCTTTTTTTCTTTGTTAGGCTTGCTACACTCTCCCGCTTTGCATTTGATTTTAGGAAGCCACATCCCCCCCCCCATACTACCCCCCACTTCGTGCCCTCTATAAGCTTCGTCAAAGTCACTTTATGGATTTTATTTATTGGAGCCTTCACTTGCTTTGGCGCCCGCAGAAAGGGCCCACCCAATCAGTAAAATTTTACGGCAAAAAAAAATAATTTACTGTGCACATTGGAACTTTAAATTAGATTAAGTACGTTGTCCAGGCTTATACCATGTCTCCCAAAATTTATAAATCAGTACATATGGCGTAAGACGATTTCACATTTCGAGGTCGGAATGGGATCGGGTGTTTTCACATCTTACCATAGTGCCCGGAGGCGCATAGCGATTAATGAATAGAATAAAGAGTCTACCTGCCCAGTCGTAGGTTTCCTTTGTTCACTAAGGCAGGCTACATAGGTGCTCTTTGAACTGTGCTAGATAGTCGCCCATCACACGACTCTCTAACTTTACTTTTTTCGGATCTTTTGTCAACCTGCCCTCGGCCGCTTTTTTAAGTGAGTTGCTTGTCAAAGCGTCCCGCTAAAGAGCCCACAAGGGAGATGATGGCGCAGCAGGCTACGACAAATCAAACTTGTCTAGGTGCTTAGGAGCTTGCCGCCGCCTTGACAAGTGTATAGGCCCTTTTTATCTTGCTCGATGCCACACTAGGAAATTTACAAGCTCACTCCATGCAAGATGGAGATTGACGTTTTTACCTTTAAGAAAAAGACCTTGGCCTCCTCTTCAGCGCTTTTATATTACATTACTAAGTCCCTTTCAGGTAGGCAAAACCTCCTATTTCCAGGGCGCAAAGCGCGCTTTCAAAGAAGGAACGTCATTTTCACTATTATTTCCTACATAGCTTGTCCAATCCTCCAATTGAACACCCTGCCCAGTGTTATAATATTGTTTAGCGTTCCGTCTTCAGTAATATGGGTAATTTGCTCTATATTGATTTCTACCTTCCGTATAAATGAGTAGATTGAAGGTAAGCCCTTATGACCTAGTCAAATCTATCCTGCGACAAGCATAGAGCAAGCAACGTACATTTGCGCACGTTTTCATTTGTGGAGCTTAGATGCCAATGCTTAGTTGCTAGGGAAAAGGCCCTAAAATTTTTTATAATTTGCCAGAACATCAAATCATCTTAATACGGGAAGCAAGCTTGCTCTGTGCTGTTGAGTTATTTGCTTTCAAGATGGTAACCTTTCCCTCCTCCCCTGAAGGAAGCTTCTCGCACATGCTTTGGTCTGCATGTTTGTTACCATATTAAATGAGTGCAATGCCTTTTGTACAGATTTGGACAGTACAATTTTTCGTGCAGGAACTAAATGGGGCACCCTTCCCCAATTATTGGGCTAGGGCACATTGTTTTTTGCTTTTTTATTCATACTTATTAGAAGGCTTGAATAAGGGCAGAGCATGCTATTGGTGCATAATTGCACATGCTTTCTTTAATTAAATGCAGCAAAAAAATTTTTTTTTTGCTTAACAATAAATCATCTATGATAATTTATAAGCTATTAGCATTACAACTAATTATCTACACTTTGTTAGCATAAGTCCGTCAAAATGGGAGTATAGTGATCGTTTATGTACTTTGTGAAGTGTATAATTAAACTTGAAGGTGTATTGTATATGATTGATTGCTCTGTTAAAAAAACATCCATTATGTCGAATATTTTACTTATGCCGAGAAACATCGTAGATCTTTATTTACCGCGGCCTATCGCAGAAGGAGAGTTGGGGTGAGGTTAGTGACCAGCAAAAAAATATATATATTTTTTTTGCCACTATGCCGTAGGTCAAATCCTTATCAGAAAATTCCTATCGGAAGAGGGATTTGAACCCTCGTGTGCGAATTATGATCCCGCTGTTCTAACCAACTAAACTATTCCGACATGCAGATTATAATTTTACTATTCTACTAATCTGCCGCTTCCTGGGTGTTGGGTGACAATTTACTTCATGCCCTGCGGCCTGGTCTCATCAAAAAGGTATGGCTTTGTCATTCTAAACGATAAAATGAACTGTGTATGTATCAAATTTAAACAAAATAGATGATTAGAGCGCCTTGTGCCATCATATTTGTAATTGCGACTAAGCTTGTAAATGCTGTTACTATTAGGTAAATAATGATATTTATAAGCATAATTAGAGAGACGTAAAATACTAGGCGCACCAGCTCCACTTGCCATAGGCCAGCAAGCCTTTAAAGGCTAATAGTGCAGCCTTCATGCCGGCCGTTTTGCAGGCCATGCGACCTTTGAAAAATGAAGAGCGCAGGGCATAGCTACCATTTTCGAAAAAAGCAAATATTTTTTTTGCTTTTTGGGGTTATTTTATTACTCGTTCTATTATGAGACATAACTAAACAAAGAAAAATATATATATATTTTTTTTCAACGGAAATGCGGCAAGAAAGAAGTATTTTATTTGTTCAAGAAAGGAGTCAATCCAGCCACAGGTTCCCCTACGGCTACCTTGTTACGACTTCACCTCAGTTAAAGGCCCCACCTTAGTATCCTACATTAGACCACCAATTACTCCAGTAGACCACACTCAATAACAGCGTGGAACATTAAAGTAATGGGTGATCTTTGGTCTGATGTTTTGGGCGAAGCCAATTCCCATGGTGTGACGGGCGGTGTGTACAGGGCCTGAGTACATATTCACCGCAGCATGCTGATCTGCGATTACTAGCGATTCCAACTTCATGTTCTCGAGTTGCAGAGAACAATCCGAACTAAGGCCATCTTTCTGGATTCGCTCTGCCTTAAAGCCTTGCTTCCTATTGTAATTGCCATTGTAGCACGTGTGTAGCCCAGCCCATAAGGGCCATGCAGACTTGACGTCATCCTCACCTTCCTCCAGTATATCACTGGCAGTTTTTTATGAGTGCAGTACATGGTATAGATTGTCAATCACTTTTACAAAGACCGAGTGCCACATTGTTATGTGTGCTGCGCTATGAGAACTGTGCTCGTCGAAGTACCCAACTGTGTATGATCGTAGCCACACGGCGTTATGGTATCCTTTTTCAATGGCGTGGTCTTCGTCAGTCTTAAGTAGTTAATAATTGACCTTTTAATCCAAAGCACATGTCTTAGCAACACAAAACGAGGGTTGCGCTCGTTATAGGACTTAACCCAACATCTCACGACACGAGCTGACGACAGCCATGCAGCACCTGTATAAATTTTCGTACCATCCTGTTAAGGACAAGCAAACTTATTTATATGTCAAGGGCTGGTAAGGTTTTGCGCGTTATATCGAATTAAACCACATGCTCCACCGCTTGTGCAGGCCCCCGTCAATTCCTTTGAGTTTCAGCCTTGCGGCCGTACTCCCCAGGCGGAGTGTTTAACGCGTTAGCTGGGCCCCTGATCAGCCGTTTTGCATACAGCGCAAACCAAGGACGAACACTCATCGTTTACGGCATGGACTACCGGGGTCATATTGAAGATGCTTTTTTGCCAGCATTGAGCCCTTTTTTCAGTGGCTTAACTGCTTTTCAAGGTCATAATGGAAAATAAAAAATCCCATCACTTCATGATAACTATCTCCAAAAATGGACTATATCATTTTCTGAAATAAACCTTTTACAGTTGCTCTCTTTTTATTGGCTAACAACTCTTAGTCGATGCACTCAAAAAAAAGAGGCAGAGCTTCCTTCATCTCAGAAATCCAGCGTTGTTGAATTTCGGAATCTTTGTAAACCAATAAGGCTTTCCTGCTCGCCAAGGTGTGGTAAGATTATTGTACTTTCTCAAATTCCTCAATACCAAAACAAAGGCAATAGTAACACTCTTGGCTATGATTACCGCACTTGCAATTTATTTGGATAGGTTCTACATGAGCGTAAACCTTCCAAAAAGTGTCTAAGTATTGAGCTAAAAGCTAAACATATTTTTTGTCAAAGCCATCAATGCATAGCACAGTCCCACGGCCATTAAAAGTAATCAAACCATCATCACACTACCAAAGCACTATCCTTAGCGATATCAAATAGTTTAACTATCGCCGTCAGATGAGTAAGCAATTGTCTTTATGCGTGATGGCATAAATACTTGTAAGTGCCTTGAGGGCTCAACTTTAGACCAAAAGCTTCTTGTTTTGGCGCCATTGGCGGCTTGCTTTTGCACGGAATTTGGTGCCGAGATTTCATGTAGTGATCCTACTTTCCATCGAAAGGAATCTTCCTCTATTTGGCTATGATGAACGGAGCTTGCATTTTTGTAGCTTTTAACTATTTGCAGTGAGCCATCTCCCGTAATCTTGAGATAATTGATTTCATTGAATTCGACAAAGATATTTGTTTGAGTCTTTTTAAGTGCAGGTTAGGAGCTCGAGCTTTGCCTAAAAAAAAAGCCTTGCTTTTTCGTCTTTGAGGCTCTGTTAGCTTAGCTGGCCTCTGCCTATTTTTTTTAATATCTTCTATTTTCCTATTTGCATAGTCTCTACGGGGTGCTCTTGATAGAATATCCTCAAAGCACTTCCCTCGGGATTGTCTGATATTGAATGGTACATCTGCATCAAAGTTTCCCCGAAATAGCTGAATACACACTCTGACCTCGCAATCGGAGAGGACACCTTTGGCCGTCTTTTATTTAGAGCCCGGCCGGATCTATCTAATCCTGTTTGCTCCCCATGCTTTCGCACCTCAACGTCAGTAAAGACCCAGAAAGCTGCCTTCGCTTTTGGTGTTCCTTCGTATATCTGTGAATTTTATCTCTACACACGAAATTCCACTATCCTCTATCTTACTCAAGTAAATTGGTTTTGAAAGCATTCCGCCAGTTGAGCTGACGACTTTCACTTTCGACCAAATTTACCGCCTACGTGCCCTTTACGCCTAGTCATTCCGAATAACACTAGCCCCCCCCGTCTTACCGCGGCTGCTGGCACGGAGTTAGCCGGGGCTTCTTATTCGAGGCTTGTCATAATCGCACATTCGATGAAAGAGCTTTACAAGCTGCGTTGCCCTTCTTCACTCACGCCATATTGCCGGATCAGGCTTTCGCCCATTGTCCAAGATTCCCCACTGCTGCCTCCCGTAGGAGTCTGGGCCGTGTCTCAGTCCCAGTGTGGCTGATCATCCAAAAAGACCAGCTAAGCATCGTAGGCTTGGTCAGCCTTTACCTAACCAACTACCTAATACTACGTGGGCTCATCAAACAGCGCTTTTTAGCTTTTCTTTATTTAGGATTTGGCCCAAACTGTTTGGCAGATTCCTACGTGTTACGCACCCGTTCGCCACTTTGCTTCTATTCTAATTTGAAGACAACGTTCGACTTGCATGTGTTAAGCATATCGCTAGCGTTCATTCTGAGCCAGGATCAAACTCTTTCTTTTGAGTATGATTTTTTACACAGAAGTAGGTTCTGGACCTACCAAATTTCTAATATAAAACCTCTGCGTATCACTAAGCAAATCATCATCATAATAAAATTGACTACCCATAGACCGATTTAAATTTACTATGTAGAACTCCTGGTCTACTTAACTGGCTAGACTTTTGCATTACGGAATTACATAGTAATTACAGATTGTAAGTATGCTATATGAAATGCCATGCCCTTCACTTTAGGTAGCCCCATTTGTAATTAAAAAAGAGCGCAGTCTAAAAAAAAATAGATTTTTTTGCTGCGCTTCTATCTCACTACTTTATTTAAAAACAAACTCTACCTCCTTCTACCTTTAAATATAGGGGTAGATAATTATAAGAAAAAACAAGATTTTTTTGCTTTGTTGCTCTTGATCTGAGTTCCTAATTTTTTTTTTATTTGCTGCACTCCGCTTTGCAGCTCTGCCAACATTCTAATAAACCTAGTTTAATTGTTCATAGTAGGGCAAAGCAATAAATCATCGTAGATTTAGGTCTGAAGAAGGCCTCATTTTGTATGGCTTTCGTCCCTTCCAGCTTTGATAAGAATGATACTTTTGGGCCGTAGCTTTTAAAGACTGCAAGATAAATCGAAATTTGAGATCCGAGCCGTACTTATTTATCTATGATTATTCATGGCTATTTTTCATAAAATTACTTAGTTAGTAGCATAACCGAAAGATTAATAATATATTATGATGAATGATTAGCTCTATAATGCAATTACAATGTAATTGCATTATAGAGCTAATCATTATACAGCTTTATAAATAAATGAGGTAGACAATGACCAACTCAGCCCTTCTGGCCTCAAGCGAGCATAGGAAAGCTGAAGCACTCATAAACGTCCAATAAAAAAAGATTTTTTTCCCATTTTAACCGAAGAAGAAAGTGAGCAAGACGATAGTGGATTTTTTCTACTGACCAAGTGGCGGGAAAGAGATATTTTTTTTTCTTAGCCTTGGTTTTTTTTCATGTCCATTAATGATAACATTCTAAGCATTCATAGAATATTTATTGGGGAACATAAGCCAAGGTGTAGCGCAGTCTGGTAGCGCATCTGTTTTGGGTACAGAGGGCCATAGGTTCAAATCCTGTCACCTTGAATCAAAATCAAAGTCAACTAAAAACATGAAAATAAATCGACCCTTATCACCTCATCTTACCATTTATAAGCCACAGCTTACTTCTACTTTTTCCATTTTCCATAGAATTTCTGGGGCTTTCTTAGGGGCGGCCGTTAGGTAACCTGTGATTACAATAAAGGCACTACTGCTCGAAGGGCTCAAGGCTTACCTGACAGCAGGGAAAACAAAGCATGCCATAAAAGCAGCGGTGAGGGGACATTCGTTGGTTGCTTTATTGGCCTGCCCAAAAATCCTCTGCAAGCTTGCTGGCGCTTGCTAAATAAATATCTATATTTTTTTTCTTTATTTAGCATGAGATGATGGAGTTTTCCTAAAAAATTGAAGTTCTTTTCGGGTCAGCCTGCCCTACAACAAACCAGTGCAGAAAAGCACGCGGGGAATCGCACGAACGAACACTGTTATGCTTTCAGCCTGCTGGCGGCTAAGAACAGTAAGGACAGAAAAAAAAATAGATATATTTTTTACGCATGAAAGCAGATTACCCACCTTTTGGAGGACAGAGAACTAAACAACATCTCAAGCGCTATAGCTCACAAGTAATACCGGCGAAATCCAACTGTACACTATGGTCTAAGTCGGAAGTCAGAAGACCTATAGTACCTGCCCAATCCTAAAGGAACCGTGCAAACGGGAAACTTTGATAATAGTAAAAGGTAAAGAAAGGGGTCTATGCACTTGCCTGGTTCGGCAGGTTTTACTCTCTAAAACCCGATAAAATAAAACGGCCTAGCAAATATATTTTTTGTTACGCCCTCAAGATTCACATTATATTGGTGTCAATACATTATATATGATGATACATCTAGTGCCACTAATAATCTAACTAAGACATCAGTGGGTGGAAAGGGCATCTAACAAGTCGGAATCCGTAAAGCCCGTCTCCTACCATATGGGGCAAATTGAAACGGAAAGGAGAGTTAGTGAGCCGTATGATGGGGGACTATCTTGTACGGTTCGGAGAGCACTTAGTAGGCAGGAGTAAATGATCACTTTCTACCGAAGCTTGACTCTATCTACTATGGTTTTCTTTAGTATTTTTTTTTTGAAAATAGGCGATCTTAACCCTACTTTTTATTATTTTTATCGATATGTTTTTCTTTTTACTTTTTATTTTCATTGGTTCATTTTAAGCGTAGTCAATTTTACTTTATTGGCGTTGTGTTATCATATGAGTAATGGAATTCGTCATTTATTGTGGGATTTGGGTCTTTTTCTAGAATTATCCAAAGTGTATACTTCTGGAATTATTATGTTATTCTGTGCAGCTTGTCTAACTGTATTGAATATAATTCGATTTTATTTATCGTAAGCGCAGAGTATGATACTTGCAAACTCGCTAGAGGCAAAAAAAAAAGTTTTTTTTTCGCTTCTATTTGCCGCGGCGACCTAAGGGCGCCGGGTGTAGACCATTTCCGCCACATGTGCACCGTTCTGACCTTTACAGAGTAGACAACCCTGAAATGGGACATTAAGTGAAAAAGGGCGCTATGCCCTCCACAACCCAATCAGTACCTGAAATAATATGGTGGGACCGAGAACGGTCAAAAGGAGTTTAGAATAACTAAAAGCGCAAGGCGGGGATAAATTATACATACATATATATGTATACAGATGCTATATTTTATTTTCTTGATTGGTTCGGCGATGACTTGTAATTAGGTCTACTTTATCTCGGGAAGAAATAACTAAGACGAGCCTACAAACTGTCCTAGTACTATCTCAGCTGACGAGATACTCTTCAATTTGATAAGGGGAGCCTTACGACGGGCAACTGTCATATACAGTTTTATAAGAAGAGGCCGGACAAAAAAGGCCGGTTTCGTCTTATTCTCGAAAGAAAAAGGTGAAAAGCAATGAAAGCTCATAGAGAAACCTTAGGACATTGGCTTCTTCAAAGAATGACTGCCACTTTTTTAGTTCCAACCATTCTTATAGCAAATGTTTCTACTTTGATTTTGTTAAATATCTCGTTATTCTGGCATATTCATGTGGGAATCGAAGAAATTTTGACAGATTATGTTCATCATGAAATAACACGAAATTGGATCTTGATTCTTCTCAGAGTGTTTTGTCTAATAATCATTAAATATGTCTCTTTCTTTTTCGTTTTTTAAAATAATTTATGATCATCCAAAAAAAATATGATACCGTAAAGCAAAAAAGCGCAAAGGGCGCAGCAAAAATATATAGATTTCTTTTTTCGCTCGCACAGGAACATGAGCAAGACCTGAACGCTAAACCAGGGCCCTACCCAGAGCGTTACAGGGCGGGAAATTTGAAAGTTCATTTTAAGATAAATATATAGTAAGCAGTTCAATTTACCGGATATCAGGACGGGTCTTCTTAATATGAGTTTTGCTTACTTGTCATTATTAGAAAATAAGGTGTAAGGCTTTCTTTTTATTTTGTTTCGGCCCTTTTACCTCGGTATTGAATTTTGAGAAAATATGCTTATTAATGTTCTAGGTGTATGTGCATATTTTAGACCTTTTTCTATATTAATAAAGTTAAAATTTGGTTAAGTTACATTTGTACTGCTGTTTTATATAACCTCGTTTATTGTAGATAAGTTCCTCTGCTTTGGTTTTATATACTAGTATGTATTTTTCAATGGTCCTACTCTTTTCAAACTTCTTCATACTTACCCTCCTCCATTCTATAAATAGCTCAAAGGAAAGGTCCGTAGGGCCTAGGACGACTTCAAAATAAATAGATGGATAATGCACCAAAATAAATAGATGGATAATGCACCTTTTAGCTTGGTTAGACGTCGTGATGTTAACATAGTTTTTCATTACACTGTTTGTATAGTGGACAATTTCGTTATCGACTGGCAGATGAGCAACAATGCAAATAATCTATTTGAGCATATAAAAGAGTAACCATACTTTAGTAAAAGGCCAGAAGACATGAAAAAAATATATATTTTTTTTTCATTAATTTCGTCATGAAATTGGACTATTATTTATAAATCGTCTCTGAGACGGTGTCGGAGCGCAGCAAAAAAAATATATATATATTTTTTCTTTTTGCTGCTATTAGAGGTGTCATAGATGAAGTTAGTAAGTAATTAATGGTTACTAATGATGGCTTTTTTATTGCCCTTTATGTGGTTGTTCTGCCCCGTATCGTCCTTGCCATATAAGAGCGAAGCAATATTGATTGGCTAAGGAATCGGCGTGTGCTTGACTTGAAATTGAGTTGGCTTTCAAAAAAGAGACTCTTATTATGGATTTAGTAAAATATTTAACATTTTCTATGATTCTTTTTCTTTTAGGTATTTGGGGAATTTTTCTGAATAGAAAAAATATTCTTATTATGTTAATGTCGATTGAGTTAATGTTACTTGCAGTCAATTTGAACTTTTTGGTATTTTCTGTTTATTTGGATGATATGATGGGTCAATTATTTGCTTTATTTGTTTTAACGGTGGCAGCTGCGGAATCTGCTATTGGGCTGGCCCTTCTGGTTATAACTTTTCGAATTCGCGGGACTATTGCAGTGGAATTTAGGGCGACCGTTTACGTTGCCTACAGTCATTGTTTAGCCATATGGAAAATATCTGCAGTCCTATGTTAGCAGCCATATAGCAAACTGCGCGAGACCTTATTTTGCGTGCCGGGCATAGAGCTTACCTAACTACCGTGTAAACGGGTGGGAACCACAGCATGCTCTCAAAACGTAGTTGAAGGGGAGAGGATAAAACTTTCTTTGAAAAGGGAGAAGACCTCACAGTACGTTTGGCCTTCAACTTGCTTCTTTTCTGCCCTGGAAAGCACTTTTCGCTTTATCGGGCCCTTCGGGCCGCGGGCAGCGCTCAGAAAATACGTTTGCTCTGCGGCCTCCTTTTCTGCTTGGGGCAAATGGAAGAAAACGCGGCAGAGAGCGCCAAAAAATTTTATATTTTGAAGGTTTACAAAGCAAACAAATGGCTTTAGCCCAAACGATCTGAGACTACGCTAGCCTGCTATTATACGAGATGAGCCCCTCTGGCAAATCAAAGTTTCTTTTGGTCAAACTGGACCTGCAGTTAACCACAGGAAACTCTCCTGTAGTGACGCACATAAATGCACGCTGTCAAGCTCTCAGTCTGCCATTGATAAATTATGGTAAGACCAAAATGGGAAGAAAACCCCTGCGAGCATTGCAGAGCCTCAACGAGAGAGCAGATTACCCAAACTACTGGGGACAAGAGACTAAACGACATCTCGATACAAGACGGCCTCAAACCAAAAAGGGGCTAAGAACAAACTGTAGGCAACACCGGTGAAGTTCACTTCAGTCATCTGGACGGAGGTGGATGGCAGAGGGCCCATAGTACTCGCCCGAACTAAGAGGGCGCAGCAAAAATATATTTTTTTTGCTATAACTGTTATCAGAATAAAAGGAAAGGGGCCTAAGCGTCTGCTATATCTTAGCAGACCATATTCGACCAAGTCTTCTAGCCAGGCTCCCACAAATCCCAAATGAAATTCGTTCAAAAATACGAAGAAAAAAGCAATTAGGGGGGCTGCTGCTAATAGACTTTTGGATTTTGAGCCTTCTTAAAGCTGAGGAAAACTATTTGGACCTGCAAAACATCATGGGTAACCTGTTATAGATTATGGCTTACATAAAACTAAGACCACAAGACCTAAATTAATGACAGCGATACCAGACAGAACGACCATTGATGGGACCTCTCAAAATAAACTGCGAGCCCTGCGAGGCAGAGCGCAATAATCAAGAAAAAGTTAACTTGGAAAGGCACAAAACAAATATACACGTTGCGCGCTTTCATTTGCTATGTAAACAAAGCAAAAGAAGAGGCCGAAGGTGTAGAACGCTATGCGTTCTGCTTTCAAAGGCCTACTTCCATCTAGAGGCTGGAATATAACGCATAGCAAGCAAAAAAAATATATATTTTTTTTTTCTGGTATCACGGACACCCAGGTGGAAGCCTGGAAACGATCTGGAAACGATCTGTGAGTAAAAGAGATACTTCATACAAAATACCAGGCCGAAAGATCTTCACTATCAGAATTGAAACCTATACTGTCTTCAATGTCGGCTTACTGGCGCCCTTGTCAAAAGCCCTAGCTCGACTATCCGACATTTGATATGCTGTAAACTGTAAAGTAAACTCTACTACCAAAGATCCTACGGCATGGCTTGCTTGATGACTAACATGCGGCATAACTGCTCTTCGTGCTCTCTACATTATATGCAAAAAAGAAAACGCATCATGTTTAGAGTCTTAAGGACGGACTTGGGGGGAGATAATAAAAAAAAACTTTTTTTTGTTATTTTATAATTTCCCGCCAAAATTCCCCGTGATCGCTATAGCAAGAAAGCAAGTTCCTTTATGTTACTTAAGCCACTTGGAGGCCGGTCACTATCAAAACAAGCCAAAACCTAGTGACGAAATCAAATCCAAAGAAAGGTTGAATTGGAGAGCCGTATGATGGGCGACCATCTTGTACGGTTCGAAGGGGGCTCAAGTACCAAAGCATTTAATATGTGTCTAGGAAAATTCCACCCTATTTAATTGCATGAAAGGATAAGCACAAAAACAAGTGCTTTGCTTCTATTTTGAAAATACGAAGTATACTTCGAATTGGGAGAGGCAGGATTCGAACCTACGTAGAAAACTTCAGCAGATTTACAGTCTGTCGCTTTTAACCACTCGGCCACTCTCCCCATGATAAGTAAGCTTTGACTTTCTTAGCTAAAATCACGGGACTTTGGTTATAAATCGGTCAATCCACGCATGTAACCCTGGTCTTTCCAATAGACTAATCAAAAAAGTAGATGCATGTACCGTTGGTATATATTATTTATTATGCACTTTAAGCATCCTACAGGATTTGAACCTGTGACCTTCAACTTAGAAGGTTGTTGCTCTATCCAACTGAGCTAAGAATGCAGTACAATACTAAGCACTTTGCCAAAAAAAAGTAAACTCCAGAGAAGAAAGAAGTTTGCTTCTTTCTTCTCTCCCGCTGTCTTCGCATAACAAGCAAATAAAGGGCGCGCGGCGCAGAAAGGGCGCCAGCTCTCTGCCCATTAAAGGGCATAGATAAAGTAATTGAGTTTTCGCTTGACGAATTGAGCGGGGGAAAACAAAACGTGAAAAAATCAAATAGCGAGCAAAAAAAATATATATTTTTTTTGCTCGCTACCTGCCTCAATGCATTTTATTTTCTGTCTCCTCTTTCCCTTTTTTACTTGTTTTGAGTGAACCCTGTCGAAGAAAGAACGAAAAGGGCTGAAAAAAAATATACATATTTTTTTTTGCTACAAGCTCCTAAAAGCTTTAGCCACTCCCCGTGGCTGTCTGCACTTTATGCTATGCCCTTACTTAATCAAAATTCAATGCTCAGCTGCAAGATGGATCTAGTATGTAGTAATTACATTATGATGAGTACCCTTTGTCAAATAAGAAATAATTGATGGGGGCAAAGCCCTAACTACTAAAGGCCTTAAATTGAAGGCACAAAGGGCGCATGCATCAAAAGCCAACCCAACGTTTTATTGGTTTTTATTAAGTTTAACATACGACAAAATATTACGAATTTTTTATTTAAAACTATTCCGAAAGAAGTTAGAATCCGTTTTTTTCGGACATTTATTTGCTTCAGTTTAACAGGGTTTACGTGTTATTGGTTTTCAGAAGACTTTTTTTTTTTGTCAGCAAAACCCTTTCTTGCTTTTTCTTATTCAGGTTTTATTTGTACACAATTAACGGAGGCCTCGAGTACGTATGTTACTATTTCTTTAATATCATGCTTTTATTTTTTATTTTCTTTTCTAAGTTATCAAATCTGGTGTTTTTCGATCCCCAGTTGTTATGAAGAACAGAAGAAGAAATATAACAACTTTTTTTACTTAAGTGGTTTTCGCTTTTTTTTTTCCCTATTTTTCACTTTTGTCGGGGTAGTTCCCAATATTTGGCACTTTTTATACAAATTGAATATAACATCAACTAATCTGCTCATAATAAAGTTACAACCTAAGATTTTTGACTATATTGTATTAACCGTTCGTATTTTGTTTATTTCATCAATATGCTCTCAAGTACAGGTACTTGTAATCTGTTTGCTAGAATCAAAAGCTATTTTTGTGAAAACCTCCATAAAAAATCGTCGTTTTTTTATGGTTCTTTCGTTCCTCATAGCAGCTTTTTTAACACCTTCAGATATCTGGTGTCAAATTGTCGCTTGTTTATTTATTTATCTTATAATAGAGTTAACCACCTTTTACGCATTGATTATACGAGTTTATAAAAAGCAACTAGCCCTTTTTTAACCAAAATTATGCTATGGCCGAAAAAAAGGCCATGGCCAAAGACCAGGGCCGCAGAGCGCAACAAAAATATATATTTTTTTTTATCTTTGGCCTCATTTTGCTCGCTGCTATGCGCCAAGCTTTAACCATCTATCCTCCTCTCTTTTGTCTGGCTAGTTTTTCTGTTTTCAAATGGTGTAAGAAGAGGAAGCGCAGGAGCCCAACAGCTTCTGTTTGCACTTTGCTTTCTTTATTCTAGATGGTTTATTTCGATTTGAATCCAGCCAAGCAGAGCAAGGCGACCATAGCGAAGCCATTGAGCAAAAAATCAGCACTTTGCCAAAAAGGCTCTAGGAGCTGCTCCGCGACGCCTACTATGACTATGACCAGGCTTGCTTATGGCTGCTGCAATACTGGCCAGAGTACAGCAAACATAAGTATTCTTCGCTTTACGCCACCTTCACGAGCTTGGCGAAGGCCACAAAGTAGGCTTGACGAAAAAAACTCCCCGCTTTTCTTTTCTTGTTTCTCTTCGGAGATGCAGAGAAAGAATACAAAGCTGAAGGAAAAGCCCGTGGGGCAGAATAAAAAAAAAATATTTTTATCGTTGTATTCTCTCTCTGCATTTTCTTGCTTAATCCGCGCAGATAGTAGACAATTTATGATCTTAGATCCCGTATCTGGCTGAGAGACGACCAGCAGCGAAAAAGAAATATATTTCGCTGCACCCTCGTTTTCTAATGCTTTGCTTGGATGTACGAGCCCTACTTTTCTAAAGCAACCGTAGTATTGTCTCTATGTTTATGGTGAAGAGCAAAATGCGTTTTCAAAAAATATAAAAATTTCCCCAAATATATATTCCTTTCCACATCTACAAGGAGTTAACTCTGTCATCGCTCTGCTAATAATTTACGATGTTTGGGCCATGTTTCTGCCTCAATCAAGAAGGTCTAGATCTATGTTATAAGGAAATTGTATTTGTTGGGGTTCATATAATAGCACGGCTTTTAGTGTTCTATAATTTACCTCTAAATGAGTAGGCTTCATTTTCCATATTCGGTTACTTCGAAGATTTTGTCTTATTTTTGATTTAATACAATATAAGGAATTCCCCTGAATAGATATAAGATCACCGTTGGATACTTGAAAACCAGGAATATTGACCATTTTATAATTAACATAAATCTTTTTATGACTTATTAGCTGCCTTGCTTGAAAAGTAGTTGAACAGAAATTAAGACGAACCAAAATAACGTCCAATCTTTTTTCTATATCGAATAATAAACTGTTTTTTTTATCTAGATAAGTTTGCGTTTTAGATTTTTGCATTTTTTTAATGGGTAATTTTTCATAAAAGAGGGACAATTTTTGTATAGTTTGTAATTGCTTGGAAAAGTCAGATTGTTTTTTATTTGTTTTTTTTTGAAGCTTTAAAATAATGGCTTTTTGTTTTTGAGTAAGTTTTTTAATCTGCCAAACATTTTCTGAAATTTGGCGACAAGTTTTAAATCTTGGTGCAGGCATATGAAGTTAAATTGGTTTTTTTAGCCATTGCGGATAACGGGAATCGAACCCATATCCTCTGCTTGGAAGGCAGATAATCTACCTTTAATCTATATCCGCCTAAAAATTTTTTTTTATCTTTTTTCGTTTCTTTTTCCGAGCTTTCGTTTGCATAGTAAATTAATATTAGGTTGATTATTGCTTACTTCAAGTTTATGATCTTATTGAGATAAGGATGGATGTCTGAGTGGTTGAAGGAGTCGGTCTTGAAAACCGAAGTATTGAAAATACCGGGGGTTCAAATCCCTCTCTATCCGTGAGTGGGGTAATTAGTTAACTGTTTTCGAAAAAAGTTTTCATTTTGTTCGGTAACCTTTAAAGATCTTAACGTTGTGTAACCATTTTGCACACATAGCGTGCGCGAAAACAGGATATTTGCTTTATAAAAAAAAATATATAATCATTATTTATGATAATTCATTCAAAAAGCCATGGTCTTCGGCTTTCGGCTCTTAGCTTGGTAGGTTTCGCCCTTGGCAATAGATAATAGCCCTAAAAGCTTAGAGAGCTTGACCTAGCAGGGCAACACATAAATCGTCGCCTTATTTTCGGCTTAGCTTAAGGCACGGCGCTGAGCCATGCAGCAGAAGGCTCTAGGCGAGCATTGGTTTGCTATTGTTGTCATTGAGCTCTGCCAGCGATGACATAGCAAGGGTAGGTTGGAAATCCTTGCAGTGCGAAAATTTCCAATCTACACTTGATCTGCAGAAATTTAAAGCCTATCCAATTTTCATGCAAGGCACACCCAAACTTATAAAAATGCAAGAAAAGCACAATTTATAAGGGAGTAGCAAGTAAATAATATTGTGTAAAAGGTTAAGTTTTGTTGAAAGCAAACTTAGCTAATAGCATTAATCATAAGTCTGAAAAGGCAGTAAAACTAAGCCTAAAGTACAGCCCATCCTTTAACATTAGCCCCCAGCTTAGTCTTCTTTCGTCTTTTTGCTTGGCTCTGAGCATGCAGCCTCAAGCTTTCTAACCTAGGCTGTTGCCTTAATCTCAGATTTTGCTGCAGCCTCCGGCCATCAGCCTGCATTTTAGCCTCCTCTTAGCAAACAGAACGCCAATTCATGCGACACGCCAAAAATAAAACAGACAAAGGCCTCATTACACGCAAAGTTGCTCTGTTGTTGTTTGGTCTAAAATACTCGACTTTTTCTTTCAACCTCATTCGAATTCGAAAAGTGGTCTCTGATACGTTTTCTCGACTTAAAGAAATCAACCTAGATATACTAGAAGAGCACTACCCCAAAGGAAGAAGGAAAAAGAGCAAGCCAAGACATTTGAGTGAATGTAGATGACATTTGACTGGCCTTCAACAATTCTGCAATCAAATGATGAGTTCAAATAAGATTGGTGGAGTTGACCATAGACTCTGCAATATTGAGTCGGTATGAGGTGTTAAAAGTAGAGATCTAACATATATAGTTCAGGCCAATTTCACAGTGCGCCAAACCAAGATATATAAACATCATAATTCTATCGTATTGACCCTGAGGATAAATTCAAAATTTGTGTGTTCTTTAATAAAACAAAAATATCATCACGCGCCCAACCACCGTGGTCTAAGAACATAGAGAAGAAATAACGTAGTAAAATCTGAGTGTGTCGATCAAATGACCCACAAAAGGAAATACCAGCACTGATGGTCTACTGCGCAAAAGTGGCAACTCAAATAAAATAAACTACCTATATATAAAAATTGTTGATGCATTTCGATTGAGGGACATACTAATAAAGATAGAGAAGGAAGGGCGCGTTGCTTTGCGCAAAGCGCTTTCAATTCAAATATGCGAGCGAAGAGATATGATGCTTAGATAGTGTCGCACCTGCAAACGAGAAATAAAAATATGACTTGTAGACCATTAATAAGCAAATTTAGTCTATTGTATCTCTCTAATGATGAACTACGAAAAACGACTTTACCTACAGGCACAATTAAAAAACTGCAAAGCACAACATAACCTACAAGGCCTTTGGCCCAAATATGGTGTAACTTTGATTATAGTTTGATAAGAGGGAGGGCCAAAGGCCCATATGACTGTAACTATAGATTGGCTTGGTAATACAAGGGCTGTTGAGCTATCATCATCATTTGAAATAGTATTTAGGCCATGAAGGTCTGATAACTAAAAAATAAAAAAAAGATTTCCGCAGATTAAACCAAGTTTTGGCGGATATGATGGAATTGGTAGACATGCCAGGTTTAGGTTCTGGTGACCATAATGTTCGTGGGGGTTCGAGTCCCTCTATCCGTACAAATTGGAACTTGAAGTTATGTAATCATTAGACCTCGAAGATCTGCGGCCTTTTCCTTATTTGACCTCTATTTGTTCGATAAATATAGCCTATATAATTACTGTTTTTCAGCTAATGTTGCTTTTCCAAATATTATTTATGGGTGCCACTAGCTATCGTAAATTGTCAAACTGCACCCAACATGTTCAACTAATGGGAGTTAAGTCATAAAGTGACCATAGATCTACGCAGTAATTCTATTTTTGTAAATAATGTAATTATAAAAATTACATGCTTTGCTCGACCCAATTATGCTTATACAGTTAAGCAGGGATGGAGAAAAGAGTTGAAAAGAAGAAATATATAAATTTCTATATTTCTTTTTTCCGGCTTTTTTACCAAATTTTATATGTAAATTATATAATATAGATATGTAAATAAGTTTCACCAAAACCGCGCCCCCTCATACGATTTGATGACACCTAATTTATCATAAAAGCACAAGCAAATGGTTATTTTGTGTAGTATAAAATAGACTCTGACTCCTAGCCATTTTTTTTAGAGCCTTGCTTCTTACCTTTAGAGCCATTCAGTCTACCTCTCAGACGCATTATGGCTGAAGGCTAAAGGCCGAGAGTTAGGGTGTGTGAACTAACTAACTACTAAATAAAAATAAAGCACTTATGGTAATTGTAGCCTTACTTGAGGAGATAAGAGTTGTAGAAGGGGTCTACGCAGAAGTCAACCAAATTCAAATGGAGAAAAATACCCAAATAAAGAAGGGTGCCCGCACACAAAACTACAAAGTATGACAATGTCAAAACCGCAAAGTATGATGATGTTATAGAGCAATGACGGCAAAATAAATAATGATTTTACATCTTTTCCTAGGTAATATAAGCTCAAAGCTAACCCCAAAGCCCGCTTCTATCGCAAAATATAACGTTATGACGATAATTTCCATAAACTTATCTTTCCCCAAATTATGATTATTATCAGCAAAAGTGCTAAGGCCCTAAGAACAAGTATTTCTTTAGCATTACTCTTTTTTATTTCATTTCAATATATCATTTTGATATTATTGATATTTATTTTGTATGCATTTTGTAATCATAACCTCCTTGCAGGAGAGAGACCGCAGTGATCGCACTATTCTTTAATCATCGCGGTAATTTTCCTGTATTTAATGTTTAAAGAACAAGCCTAGTAAATGAAGTAGTTAGGTTGTAAGACCTATATTGAAATGAAGTGTAATCAGATTGCTCAATCTATAAATATAGATCTGTATTATTTTTGAATTTCTTTATTAAAGATTTACGCTTGCAGCCTTCACTCAAAATGATAGACAGCTTTGGAATTATTTTATAGACAGCTTAAAAATAGAAACTGACAAAAGTATAACTACTATTAGGAAATACCATAAACTTGTAAATTAATGGGTCTTTTACCTTGCACAGTACCTATGTTCTCACTTTGCGCCTTTAACTCAGTAAAACGAGTCATGATCAAACTAGGAACTATAGAAGATATTTAGTTGGACCAACCAATAGGGCAGAGTAATCAACTCTTTACGATGGTTAACAACAGAAAATAAAACACATTTTATTTTCTCCTGCTTGGCCGTGTACTTGAGGTTAAGGAGCAAAGGAATTAAATTGCACAAAAAGGCAAAGCAATCAAGCAGCATGGCTGCTTGATTGGCGAGAAAAAATATACTTTTATTCATCAAAAATGCGCTCAATTTAGAAATCAGATTATAAGCTATTATGTGCTCTGTTTACCATGTACGCAGAAGGAAACGATCTAAGGTTAAAGCTACAGATCCACGATATAGATAAATAATTTTGGTTATAAAATAATATAGTATATCATAGGAAAACATAACCAAATGACCCGCCTCTATGATGTTTTATTATGGTTTGTGTAGTGGGAAGTAATTTCGTTTTTGTTTTAGGTGCGTAGCACTTCGTAGGCTTTACAAACAAAGACCGTAGGTGGACTTTTTGGAGTATAGCCAAGTGGAAAGGCTTCGGTTTTTGATACCGACAGGCAAAGGTTCGAATCCTTTTACTCCAGATTTATGTGATTTTCAACTTTATATATATAAAGAAGAAATATATATATATTTTTTTAATTCCAATCCAATCTATAAAAAGCGAGCTGACGTAGAAAACTACGCAAGCCTCCCAATGAAGCCAGAATAAAACCTATCCAAATACAGAAAATAAAGGGTAGTTTGATTATGGTAATATACCAGCCTATTTCAAAACTTCCAGTTCCAATCAAAGCATATAGATCTGTAAAGAGATTGGTATGTATAGCTACTTTGGTAGTACTCGTTTCTTGATTGGAAAGAGAAAATCTCTTTTCTGGGAACACAGTCAACCAAAGTGGGAAACTATTATGTTTGCTTCTCCACGATCTGTCGTCATGGAAAAAATGAAAAAAAAAATATATATTTTTTTTTTCATTTTTTCCATCTTCGTACAAGGGCGCAGCAATTGGCAACAAGTTGATTATGGCACAAAGTGATCTATCGTGCTCAAAAATAAATGGCTTTTTTAAGGACGGTTCATAAATAATTAAATTACCACAAATGGAATGAAAAGTGGGTCCATGTAATTGATCAATACCTCGCAAACAACAATGTTCCTTCCCTATATGTAGTTCGGAACCCAAAGGCAATAATTGAGTAAACTGTCTCTTTTTTGTGTTAGTTAACCTAAGCCGCAGCATTACTGCAGAGGCTTGGCTTCCGAACCGTACATGAGCCTCCGGCCTCATACGGCTCTTCTCAGGGGAGCAAACTAAATAAAATAGAAAGTAGAGATTTACATGGCGTCTGCCTAGTTTATTGTCAGGACGGAAAAAAATCTTTTTTCTGTCCATTTTGCTCATACAAACTCCTCGCCATTTATTATGCTGCGCCCTGAGTCCCCATGTCAGCTTTTCTTCTGGGAATTCATCATTTTACTAACGCGAGCAAAGTAATTGCCCTGAAGGTTTTTCTTTTTGGAAGGATCCTGTTCCCACTAGCTCACGGCCTGGCTGGCCTGCCAGTTTTACTGGAACTTCATGGAAATTATCCTGTTCCCTGGTTAGATGGTTGGATGTGAGATTTACTTCATGAGGAACGGTACAAACGTAGATGATATCATCACGACCTCTCTTTTCGTACCGCTAGGAATGCTTAACGCCATTTCGCCAACTAGCGTTACCTGCGGCCTTTCTCGCCATTGGCAAGTCTCTCAGTGTGGTCAGTACTGGGTGTTTTCGAGTAGTGAAGCTTATACTCATTTACATTGGTTCATCCTAAGTCCTTAAACCTTTTGCACTAATTTGGAAAGAAGCCATCTTCCTATCAAGGTTCAAGAGTCAACTGAGCATCTCAGCGGCGAGATTTAAAACCCGAATTCAACCAGAGTTCACGCCATGTAGGCGTGGGCTTGAAAGTAATGATGGTCACACATAAGCCACCGGGTCGCACGACAGAATAACACCCATAACAAAGATGCAAACTCCTCCATGTGAAATCTTCATAGTCATGGGAACTTTTTGAAAGTCATGACCAACATTTATCAGTCTTTTTGGTAAGGCGCGAACAATAAAAAAGATATTCCAATTATTTTCGAAAACAAAAAAAAGAGCTTGCAGAAAAGCAAGCAGAAAATAAAGAGCCAAAAATTTGGCTTTTTCGTTGAGGCCGAAGGTTTCTGAAAATCGCAACAAAAAAATCAAAAATATTTTTGATTTTTTCTCTTTTTCCAAAAAAGAAAAAAATTCTCTCTTTTCATTTTTGCCTCTTTTCTCGTCGGGCCAAAGTGCTTGGCGCTTTCTTCTTTGTGCCTGCTTACACAGTTCAATTCCTTCTATTCTAAGCTTATGCTCCTTGTTTGCCAACCTATCATGCCTATAATTTGCCAACCTATCATGCCTATAATTAGATGATAAAGGAAATATACAAGATAATAAAAAACAAAGCACACTACAGAAAGATTCTAAATATGATAAGTCTCCTATAAATTTGAAAATGAAAAAGTGAAAATAGGAAATAAAAAATAAAATAAATGCGTTTTTAGCTCTAGTTTGGGGGGAGCTTTTCCTAATTATGTTGGGTAATAAAATGGGTCTTGCTCTTACCAAAATGATCCTTTCTGTTTTGTTCATAGAGCATATAAATCCCCTAAAATGTATATAAACTAAAACCAATAATAGAGAGGTAAAAATAGGTATTATAATACCATGAAAAGAAGGAGCGCCTATGAGAACATCTCTACTTACCAACCATTGAAATAGTATGGGTGCTGTCGTGCCACCAAGCACAACCATAAAGATAAGAAAAAAGAAAAAGTTCTGTAGTTGGACCATCTGCTCTATTTGTTTTTGGTATTTTCGCCCCTCCAAACAATAAAATACGAGATAAAAGACAAAGCAAAAAAAGATTTTTTTCGATATGAGTGCTTTTTTTGAACCTTTAAACTCTATCTCTCCTAAGCCCTCCGCAAATGCTCTGCGCCCCTCTAGTACCCTCATAGCTCCTAGAAGGCGCAGAGCATTTGCATAGCAAATGAAGGCCGAAGGTTTTGCATAGAGGGCCGTATGTGTAATCGAAATTAAGCTAGCTTCTCACCTCTCTGGCCTGAGAAAAAAGGTAGCTTTCTTTATGCATTTTACTTGCTCTGTATACAACTACTTTGTCATGGCCTTCTTTGCCCTCCATCAACTTCGGTAAACGAGTGAATTTGCGCGAGTGCACAAATAAAGTGTTTTGCAAATGCCACAAAATCTGGTTTACAGGTTTTGAGGCCGTTAGGCCTTGGTTTGATGATAAACTAGATAATGCACCAACTAGCCTGGTACTCGATTGCTGCTTTATTTGGAGAAAAATAATTAAAGATATGCTGGTAATTAGAAGGAAAAAGCACCATAAAAAGATTCCTCGTGTAGAATCTGTAGCAAAACTATGAACGGAAGCTAGCAATCCAGAACGTACAAAAAAAGTTCCTAAAACACAACATAAAGAAGTAACCATATTAAGAAAAAAAGTCCAATAATTTAATTTAGGTAAAATGACTGAATGAATACAAGCTGTAGCCAATATCCAAGGCATAAGAGAAGCATTTTCTACAGGATCCCAAAACCACCAACCCCCCCAACCTAATTCATGATAAGCCCACCAACTTCCTAGCAATATGCCTACAGTTAAAAAAAACCAACATGTCAAGATCCAAATTTGAATTTGTTTCCACCAATGGTATTTTGGGCCAAAGACCACTTTATTTGCGCCACGAGTCCAACCAAAATGCAAAGACATATTATTTGCTTTATGAACAACATGCTTTGCTCGCTTTCTCCTCCTAAAAGGCTCTTCTGGCCAAAGCAAAAAGGAGGCCGCCAAGTGCCGACAAAGCACGAGCAAGCTCCTATTGTGTAGCAACATAAAAGCAAAACTGGAATGGAGAGAGGAAGGATTTTTAAATTTATTTTTGATAATTTCGTTTGCATTTTCCTGGGTAATCAGCTTGCTCGTTACGCGGGCTTCAATTAAGAAAGCGCCAAGCATTTGATTATCTTCAGCTCTGCCCTCCTTTTGCATCAGCAAATAGAGTGCAAAAATAGCGTTCATTATTCTAGATAAACATAGACGAAAGCCAATGGCACTGGCGACGTATCCCGCATAAATGCAAGGGGGATGTATAGCTAATATAGGATCTTGTAAAACAGGATTTAATTCTGCAAGTGATTTAGTACAAATAAATGAAATTCGAACAAAAGGATTAGAACTCGCTAATAAGAAAATCAGAAAAAAGAAAGCAATGTCCATGTAAATCTGCCGTTCATCAATAAACAAAACCTTATCTTTTGCATTTCGTGTCAAAAAGAAGAAATCTAAATTATTCCATAAAACGTAGAGCAAATAAAAAAATCTATATTTTTGTTTTTTCAACTCCTTCCACCTTGTAAGCCTTACAGGCCTCTTATCTCTTCTTGTATTTGCATTATTTTCTAATTTCGTATCCGAGGGCTCTCGAAGGAGACTTGAGGGCGCTGCTTTAGATTGGCTCTTAAGGGAGCTTTTGCGATTTATGGTATCAAATAAGTTCTGCAAATGACGTCTGAATTTTATATTTTCTTTCTTTATAAAAGAAGCAAAGCGAAAAGCCACCAGCGGTCTGCGAAAAAGAAATATATTTTTGCTGCACCCTCGTTTTGAAATATTGCAGGGTCGAGCCCGATAACCAAAAAGAAATCCATAAAAACTTAAAATCCAACGCCATAATAACAAACTACCCTCATGATTAGACCATGTTCCTGAGATTTTATGGAATAAAGGCGCATTAGCATTTGAGTTGGTAAATACATTGTAATTAGAAAAGTCAGAAGAAATATAGCAAAACAAAATACCAAAAAAGGAAATGGTAGAAAAAAAGAAATAAAGTGAAACAGCCGCAGGTCTTTTGTTGTAAGTTAATACAACAGAAATACCCAATACTAAGAAATAGTGGCCCAATTCATTATACATTTCGGTCAATTTTGCTTATAATTGGTAAAAAAATCTATTTTTTTGAATATTTTTGAAATCTAGTAGTATGGTAAAAAAATAGATTTTCTTGCTCTTTCTAACGTGGAGCGCTGCTTTGTTTTTCTTAAACCTTGAGCTGCGTTTTGAAACCTAATAAAAACAGGCCAACCTTTCCTTAGGTGCTTTTGCTCGATTTATTATTCGTATAAAAAAAAACCTGTTTTCTATTGTTGCTTTGCAAATTTATTTGATTTTTTACAGAAAAACCAGAAAAAGATAAAATAATTCGACGTGTTTCCAAAATGGAAGAAATCCCAGTTAAAAAGAAGAAGCTAGTAGAGATTAACAAGATTGGAATGGGCATAGAAATATGTATTGAAGTACCAAATTGGCTAATGCTTGAAGGTTGATGCAATGTATTCCACCAGTTTACGGAAAACTTAATTATTGGTATATTGATCAGCCCTATACAAATAAAAATAGAAGCAACGTCCGCAGAAAACTCTTGAAAACGCAGTGCACCTGGGTAAATAAAAAACAAGATTAATACAGAGGTTAAACGAGTATCCCACACCCAAAAGGTACCCCACATAGGTTTCCCCCAAAAACCTCCAGTTATTAGAGTAAACAATGTAAACAAAGCCCCTATTTTGGCACTAGTTTTGGAAAATAACTGAAAAAGAGGATGTTTTGTTAGTAAGAACAACACGCTGCTGATAGCCATTGCAATATAAATAAGTAAACTCATCCGAGCTGCAGGAACATGCACATAGATAATGCGAGAATTTTCACCCTGTTGAAAATCAGATGGTGCCACCCAAATACTTGGATAAATAGCCATCGCTGTTAAAAACCGACGAAATCCAATGATAATTTGCGCGTAGCGAAAAGGACATAACATGAGAAAATAAGGTCGTAGTAATTCAAAATACATAGGAATCTTCTAATGTTTCATCATAAAATAATAATCCATCAATGACGCAGCTGGAAAGATAATATGGATCATTTTATGCTAATGATCAAAATGGGGCAGCAAAAAAAAATATTTCTTTTTTCATCTACAGTTGACTAGAGCTTAAGAGACGAAATAATTACTACCTAATTGCGTTTGGAAAAATGAAGCGGTCAAAAATAAAGATTTTTTTTTTACTTTTTATTTGCTCTTTGCTTTGTGAAAGCCTGCCGAGAAGAAGCCAGCTCATGAAGGAGGAAAGAAAATTTATTTTCTTTGTGAGCTTTAAAGCGCTCTACTAATGGGCCTCCCCAAGACATGTATGATGCCAAAAATACACTTTACACCATGCTAAGCCAACTCACTTGCACCCGCGCTGCCTAGACATAGTTTCCTTGCTCGAACTTCGCCTCTCTGTTTTTTTTTTTTGCTCAAATTAGACGGTATACGAGAAAGAGTATACCATAGGAAAGAACATACAAAAATCAAAAAATATATATATATTTTTGATTTTCTGGGGGGGAGGAAAATCTTTTTTCCCTTTCCACAACATCTACGATGAGTAAGCCAATAAAAACTAGTATACCCTTTTTTGAATTGACGCAAAGGCAATCAATTTTATTGGCTTATTAACTTTTGTAAAGTAATTGAGACCAGGATAGGATAAAGAAATAAAAACAAAAGTAAATATCCCATTAATAAAAAAACATGAAACCATTCTGTTTCGATAGAGGTACAAAAAAGGATTAGGGGTAATAGAGTGGGTAAGGTGGTAATATTTTGCAAGCTGTTCCAACTATTGAATGTCATTCCAAGAGCCAAGCAAGAATGAATACCACACATAAGAGTAAGTACCAAGCTTCCTATAATAATAGTAAACCAATTTATTTTGGATTGATCAAATTGGTATAGAAGTTGTAATACTGGAAAAGTAAGGAAAATACCACTTATTTGAAGAACCCAGCGACCTACCAATTTAGAAAGTAATATTTTTTGCAAGCAATAGCCGCTTGAACAATACAATTCAAGTGTACCATCTTCAAAATCATTCTGAAAAGAACGTTCGGAAAGGAAAGGAGGCAATAAACAAATCCAAATTGAACCTAAATGAAAATAACATAAAAAGTCTTTAGAAAAGCCTATCATTAAGGGCATGACTACGATATACGACAAAAATGAGGAAAAAGTCGTAATTAGTGTAGATAAATTGAGTAAAATCTGTTGAGAAAATAGTTTGAAAAAGAGTTTCGAGGTTCTTTTTTTGAGTTTATCAATTTGAAAAATAGATATTTTTTCAGTTAATTGGTGCTATAAATAAAATAAATAAATACCAGGAAAGCCATAAAGATTTAAAAAAATATATATATATTTTTTTGAAAAGCTACGCTCTGCGGCCCCCACTCAAAGGGTTTTGCGAGAGCAGCTAAGCACTTTGTGAAAGAATGACTGTTTTCGTGATCAAATTACAAAATAAATATACAAACTGTATAGAATCATCATTTACTGGAATAGGATAAGTTATTAATTTTTGTAATCTGTTTGGAATATTAGAATCCACCAAAGATACAATAGGTATTTGTAATTGATCAGCTTCAAGTATAGCCATGGAATTTTTATTTGCATTTATTATTACCAAACAATCTGGAATATCGTGTGTCACGATTCCTTCAAAACATTTTTGCATCTTTCTAAAACGTGGAAAAGAATTGAAAGGCGAAGATGTGGAGGCGTCCTTTAAATTGGAATGCGCGGAGAAATCCTGAAAGTGTTTTTGTACATTTTTCATATGTTTCCAATTAGTTAAAAAACCCCCAATCCATTTATGATTGATATAGCTTTGATTGGTTTTTTTTGCCATTTGTTGAATTATTTTATTATATTCTAGATTAGTATTTACCAATAAGAAATGGCCTTTTGCACGAATAATAAATTCAATCAAATTACAAGCCCTTCGTAAACAAATAAGTGTTTTTTCTAAATTAATAATAGCCATTTCATTTCTAAATCCGTATAAATATCCTTGAAAATCGGAAGTAGGTATCCGATGGCCCAGATATGCGTTTGTACTTAGTAATTTTTGAATAACCAACAAACTAGAATTGTACATAGTTCCTTTTGATTTTTGTTTAGATAGCTCAGGTGGTTAGAGCAAAGGACTGAAAATCCTTGTGTCAGTGGTTCAAATCCACTTCTAAACACAATAGAGTGAAGCTTTAAATTCAAGCATCTCTAAGGAGCTCAGAAAAAAATATTATTTATTCCTTCAATAAAATAAAGTGGTCTGAAGTTCAATTTCTCAGTGGCTTTGAATAAAAGCATGCTTCTTTCTGGGGGCTGCTCTACAAAAAATATATATATATTTTTTTTTGCTCTTTTTTCCAGAAAAGAAGCAACCTTAAAGTATAAAACACAGCCTTGCCTTAATTTGAAAACAAAATATACCTTTTTTTTTGGCCGCAGGCGCTTAGCCGGTTGTTGCTTGCACTGCCTGCGTCGCAGATGGTGGATAAGTATAAAGGTTGATCAAGGTTTTTGACTTTAGATAATAAGTCAGCACTTCTGCAAAAACAGTATAATTGTAAGGTAGGCTAAGGACGGATTTGAACCATCTTTCTAGGATTTGCAATCCAATACATTACCTTTATGTTACTTAGCCATTTCTTAGACTTTTGGTGCAAAGAGTCTAAAAAATAAATGAAAGGCCACAGGCTTCGCAGCCCCTCAAGCCTAACCAGTAAAGAGCCGCGTGTTTATTTACACGGCGACGGCACCAGACTCTTTCTCGGCAAGATGGGCCAACTGGTGACAAGGAATTGATGATATTAACAAAAAAAAAATCTAGACTTTTTTTTTCATAGCTTTGAGCAGAAAGCCATATGATGCAAAACTATCATGTACGGTTTTATAAGAGGACGCGACTTCTTGCCCATCAAGGCAAAGGGCAAAGCCCCTATTTTTTTTGCAGCCTGAGTCTCGCTCTACTCTCTAGTAATTACTATGTAATTGTATTTCCTATAAAACTTATTATGAGGGCGCAGCGTGGTCTGGAAGCCTCTATAAGCAAAAAAATAAGATTAAGAAGTAAGTACTAAGAAAAAAGAAAGAAGCAAAATGAGCTTTACTCAATTATTTCCCAAATATAATTCTAGTTTGAATCCATTACGCGGAAGCGCTATACAATGTTCGATAAAAAAATTACAACAAAACATGGTATTGGTGGATACAGGACTGAAGACTCTAATAATTTGTTTCCAACACGAGCTGAAGAGAGTGCCAATCACCAAGCAAGCGAGGTTTATTTTGGGAATTGAAGATGTGGAAGTGTTTGGTGAACTAAAGATGCTTTTGCCAAAACCGTTAGAGAGGAAATGTAAAAGTAAACTAATTTGGACTGAACTAACCAAAATTTGGCAAAGTGACCATAATTTGGTCAAAGGCTTTCTTTTGAATTCGGTCAAAGGAGGTTATGCCATAGCAATTGCAGGTCATATAGCTTTCCTTCCAAAGAGTCTTCGCAGAAGTAGAAAAGTCTTTCATAGTCAATGGAGAATTTTTTCCATTTTGAATATGAACCCGAAAATCGGCAATATCGTGGTAAAAGATATTGATGATGGCAAAATAGATTTTTTCTCGCCGGCAAAAGCGCATCGAAAAAAAATAAAGCGTTTAGGCGTAAAGCGGAAACACTTGCGGAACACAAAGAAGAACACATTTTTTTATAAGTATGAAAAAATAAAAAAAAAAAAAAATCAAAATTTCAGCTCTCTTCCCATGGTTTCCACAACCCCAAAAACCAAACAGAGCTTGAAACGCTTGGGCCCCAAGCCTCAAGCTTACATTGAAAAAACGCGTGAAAATACGGAAAAATCCACCACAAACAACATATTTAAACTCAAAGACCAAGGCCGGGCAATAAATTCATTTTTGTCAGTGTGTTAACGCAAAGCAACTCAAAACTGGGTTTGAAGAGATAATGTTATGGAAATGACCAATTAGTGCGACTACAAGCAATTTCTCATCGCCCTGCGCCTCCAATAATGCAGGGGGATATGCCCAGACTCAAGACCTCAATAATAAAATAGGGAAGAGTGGAAGTATGAGTAGCTTCTAGTTGACCTATTTATAAGCTTAAAAAATATCTCTCTTTCGTCTGGACTCCAAAAAAATCATGGTGTTCGCTTTGCATTATGTAAAATGCTAATAAAAAAAAATATAGATTTTTTCGTCATGACTCTAGTTTTTTTACGAATTTTTTTGTCTCCAACTTTCTGCGACTGCGGCCTGTTTGGCGGCAGGTTTTGCTTAAAGAGCTTTAGCATTAAGGACTCAGAGAAGAAAACTTGTTTTCTTTTCTTGTAATTTAATAAATATTTAAATCAGCAAAAAAAAAATAAAAAGAAAATGCCTCAACTAGATCAATTTACGTATTTGACGCAATTTGTTTGGTTATGTGTGTTTTATACGACTCTTTACGTACTATTATATAATGACGGATTACCCAAAATAAGTCGCATTCTCAAACTACGAGAGCAGCTGATTTCACATCAAAATGTAGGCACAGAGCTGAGCAATTACAGTGTTGAACAGGATGTGCTTTTCCAAGAATGCTTCGACACCAGTATATCCTATCTGTATTCGAGTGTATCTGGAGCATCTAAGTGGTGTAACGAAATGGTAAAAAGCTTAAATGCTAATCAATTGAAAAAAATGAATAAATCTTATGTATGTTTCTTGGGAGAAATTAGTGTCTCACAAATAATCAAAAAAAACGCACTCTCAACCATGAGTCCCTCTACTTATCATCACACTTTTCTAGCTTTACGTCAAAGCACCGCTCTCAACAAAATATATGTTTTACGCGGACAGAGGAACACTCTAGTAAATATCCAAAACGGACCAAGAAAGAAGAGGAATACGAATGCGTGAATTGCTCATATTTGCTACTTTAATTTTTAGTGTTTTGAGTTCAAAACAAATCTTAATTTATAATGAAGAAGTTATTGTAGTTTTAAGTTTTGTAGGTTTTATCATATTTACTCAAAAAACCTTTGGTGAAACTTTAAAAGCTACTTTTGATGCGCGAAGCGAAGCTCTTCTTTTAGAGTTACAGCAATTGATGAGTTCTCGGGAAGCTCTATTGTCCGAGTTAAAAAAACAGCACGAATTACATAGTACCAGTTTGCATTCAAGTACGCAAGTAATCGGAGAATCATGTATAAATGATATAATTACGCGCTGTGCACCTAAGTGCAAACAGACAGTGCAAGCTGTGTTGCGCCAACAAATAGAGCAAAAGTTAAAAACACTGTTAGCTATTCAGGAGCATTCTCGCATCAGTCTACAAGAGAAGATAGTAACTTGTTTTCGCGAAACAGTTTGTGACGAATTTCGCTTTTCCAAATTGCGAGAACATCAGTCAAAATTAGTTCAACAAAGCATGATATTATTGAAAGATGGGGTTATAAAATGAACAATTTTGCACAAAGATGGCTGTTTTCTACAAACCACAAAGATATAGGCACTCTATATTGTATTTTCGGTGCCATTGCTGGAGTAATGGGTACATGCTTTTCAGTACTAATTCGTATGGAATTAGCACAACCTGGCAATCAAATTCTTGGTGGAAATCATCAACTTTATAATGTGTTAATAACAGCTCACGCTTTTTTAATGATCTTTTTTATGGTTATGCCTGCGATGATAGGTGGATTTGGTAATTGGTTTGTTCCAATTCTTATAGGTGCACCTGATATGGCATTTCCACGATTAAATAATATTAGTTTTTGGTTGTGCGGGGTTAAACACCCACGTCCCGTAATAGATTATAGCCCATGCGCCGAGGTTTTAGGCGATAAACCCGCTGGGGCGCACCTGAAGACCTTTAGGAGAGTAGGGTTCGCGATGTCTTCTGGCGAGGTAAGATTTTAGGAGTGCAGTTTTACGAACCTCAGTACCGGTAACCTTCCTAAGCTAAGGAGCGGGGACCTCAGAGCGAGCAGCCCCATTGCAATTGCGTACGCTCAATACACGAAGACCACCAGCAGCCAAGGGAAAAAGGAACCTCTATCGAGCGAACAAACCGCAAGGACGGCCACCACACACAAGCGCGCCCAAAAACCGGGAGGGCAGAACTGAAATCGAACGAGACGGAAAGGATGATAACCATAAGGACGCTGGGTTGGAATTTTGCACTCTACGCCCGGGGGACGACAGAAGAGCAGGAGGCCATGACCTTCTACAATGTAGTTGGGCCTCTCTCCATGCTAGAAATACGAGCTAAGGCTGCCGAACACTCACACTAGTGGTGTGAGTTTAGAAAAACTAGCCAAGCTGGAACCATCGGGTAATGGCAAATTTGTTGGACTAACGAATACTATAGCTGACCGCAACGTACTCATAGACGCATACGAGAAGATAAAGTCAAGACCTGGCAATATGTCCGGGCAATGAGCTGGGCGAAACTTTGGATGGAGGATATCGACCGAAGTTGCTTTGATAATACATTGTGCCGTCTTAAAGACAGAACGTACAAGTTCAGGCCGGCTTAACGTGTTATGATTTCCAAGCCCAAAAAACCTAATGAAGAGAGACCTCTAACTAACTATTAGACCCCCCAAAAACGAAATCATACAGGAGGCAATACGCATTTTCAAAAGGAAACTTTAGCGACCACTCCCATCAGGCCAGGCCACAGGTGCCATTTGGCCTCAAAATAAATTAAGAATACTTGGACTGGAATTTTGTGCTTTTTGGAATTTGGCATTGCAAAATTTTTTGACTTCATTAACCGCCATCACCCGGTAAATATCCTCAAAACTAAGAAGACCAACGTCTAATGGACCTAATTTACAAGATATTTAATGCCGGTCTCGTAGGAGGCGATAAAGGAAAAGGAGGTCTATCTGGAAATGAAGGAGTTCCCCAATAAAACAGCCTATCTTCTCTGTTTTATAACACATATTGGAACCCGTCAAATAAGAGGGTCCAATGTATACAATAAGAGTATCGTAAAACGGCAAAAAGTCCTAGGTCTTTGCTGAGGCCACTAAGATAACCAGACTTGAAAAGCGTCGTTTAGATTACGATCTCCAAAAGATCGCCAGCCAACCTCCGCAAGAGTAAAAAGCGAGAGGCCAGACTTGCGGGCATTTTTGACTACCTGGACCCTGACTTCATCAAGATTAAGTACGTCTGCTATGCAGATAACTCTCTACTAGGAATCACTAAACTCGAAAAAAAAATAGAAAAAATCGAAATGCGTCATCTCTTTTTTAGAATATAACCTACAACCGAAAATAGGGCAAGACGACATGGTATATACAACCTCAGCTAAGGTTCAATTCTTAGGCATCTACATCAAAACTGTAGCTGTCTTGAAATGGCGGCGTCCTTCCTCTCAGGTCTTTGAGAAGAGAGGCCATGTCAGAGGCTAATTATCCCGTGCAAGCAGCGACAGAAGGCCCGATAAGACCAAGTAGGGCAGCCAGGCATGGTCTCGTGGTTATCTATTGGCCTTCAAGTCAAAACCAAAGGCAAAAAAGGCAATGTTTGATAAAGCTATGGAACTCGGCAGCAAAACTGCCTTAGACTTACAGTCCTCACTACAAAAGGGTGACCTCAAGAAGCTCATAACGCAAAAAAGAGACCTCCTTTATTACCAAGGCTGAAAATAGATATCCTCTGTCAGTGAAAACCGCCTATAAAAATATTATCCGTACCATGGATAAGGCATGCAAAGACTTCAATTTTCATGCCAAAACTTCAGAAAACGCGTAAAAGTAACTAGGTATCAATTTGCAGAATAAAGGGCTCTTTACCTATAAAGCTATAGACACCCATCTTCGAAATCCTATAAAATTTTGTAAAGACAGAATAATGGACTTGGCTAACCGCCTGGCATCAGTAAATAAACTGATACCGACCACAAAGGAAGCCATCCATAATTGAGTGCTTTGTGTTTGTTTTTTTAGGAATACCAAACGCCTGCCGTGGTAATTTTCTGAAAATTCGAAAACTGGTAGACTACTAAGTGAGATGATCAGCTATCTTTACCTTAGCCGACAAGCATAGGAGCTCTGCAAAAAAAGCGGGATGTTTGGTCGAGATTTGATCATCAAGGACCAAAATAGATTTCCTACGGCCTCCTTTTGAAAGACTGCCAAAAGATCTCACCTTAACAAGGAATTCCTGATCGAGGCTTTTCCTATAGATATAGACTTGCTGTTATCTAGAGCGTTCACCTATTTATCTTGAAGTCGTCTGATGATGGGCAGATATGTGGTCAAGGGTTGTAGGGATACAAAAATGAAGATGCACTATGTGCGCAAATCAAATAGGGCGCGGAAACAGAGAAGGATTACTGTAATATCTAGTGAGGGGGTAAATTGACGAAAGGAATTGCAGCTATTCATGCGATGATTAATTGAAAAAAAATCCCACTGACCTCATCACCAGGCGCTTCACTGAGGTAAATTGCTCTACGAGCACGTAGATCTTGCCGTGGTAAGACTCGATGGTAAAATTAGTAAAGTAAGGGGGAGAAGAAAGCCGGATGATGGGAGACTATCATGTACGGCTTCGAGGGAGGGAAAAAATACCCTACCCGCCGTTACCACCGTCATTGTTACTTCTTCTAAGTTCTGCTTTGGTAGAAGTGGGTGCTGGTACTGGATGGACGGTCTATCCGCCCTTAAGTGGTATAACCAGTCATTCTGGAGGATCTGTTGATTTAGCCATTTTTAGTCTTCATTTATCGGGTGTTTCCTCTATCTTAGGTTCTATCAATTTTATCACTAGTGTGCCGTGCGAGGCTCGTTTTCGGTTAGGAATAATACCCATATTCTTACATGTATGTCTGACTTCCATAGGAAAATACGTGCAGCAGGCCAATGCAGCATCTTGGGCCAATAATCCATCATGTTTGCGAGCAGTTGGTCAATGGGGAGGCTAAAGGATATTTTTTTTTCTTGGTGTTGTCCTTTAACTAGGGTGGTCAAGGTTAGGTTAACCAACTTGATACGCACTCACTGCCTGAAAAGGGGCTATATATCTCAAGCAAAATACGTCAGTATATATGTGGCAAAGTAACCCAAGACCCAATCTGGGCGAAAGCTTTGACTAATGTAGTGAGCGGTCATAGTTGTCAGACAGCCACAAGTGATTTCAACATAGGAACCAGCTTAAGCAATCGAGCAAGTGTGCAAGGACCTTAAACTACTGGGGGCTCTGACAAAGATCAGAGCAAAAACACGAAAATAGAACAACCGCGGGAAGTAACCGCTTTACATCGTCTGACAAACGATGCGCGGGCTCAGAGGTCTCATAGTAGCGAGGGGAAGGGAGACCAACTCAGTCAGGACACAAAGGTGACTAGTCAGAAAGCAATCTATAGTTCTTCGTCTGTCTCGGGCCAAAAAAGTTCCTCTCGCAAGCCTATCCAAATAAATCAAAAAAATAGTTAACAGAGTGACGCCGGTACATATGCTAAGAAAATGGTAAACAATTGTAAAAATAACCAGGGACGCTATAATGGACTGATAAGAATTCTATCAGATCCTATATTTCTGGTTTACTGCTATGAAAGTATTTAAGGTAAGCCTGGCAATATGACTTATAAAACTAGCTTTCTTGGCTTGACAAAGAAAGGTCGGTCCCTTGATGGATTGGATGGAAATCGGGTTTTTGAACTTGTGGAATGTATATGCAAGGGCCAGATTTTTATTTTACCTGCGCTAAAGGTATTAATATCCAAGCCTAATAAAAAAAAGAAAAGGCCTCTAGGTCTTGCTTCTCCAAGAGAAAAAATAGTGCAGCATTTTAAATAATGGTCTTGGAAGCCGGAAAAACGATTTATAGACAGCTCCCATGAATTCAGACTAGATAGATTGTGTCATTCGACACTGCAATTTATCTATTTGAAAGGCAGTAACCATTTGGGGGTAATTCAAGATGACATATTCAAGTGCTTCAATAGGATACCATACCCCATCATCATGAAAAGGCTGAGGGCCGTGGTAAAATGTTAACAGACACTAGAACTTATTATTAAAACCCTGAAAGCAGGTTATTTCGATCTGAAAAGTAGTCATTATTTTGCACGCATTTGGGTACTTTCTAAGATAGCTTTTTAATTCCACTCTTATGTAACATAGTTCTTCACAAACTAGATCAATTTATGCTCAGTATGGAAAAAAAATTCAAAGAAGGAAAAATGTTACAAGACGCAAAATTTCAACTTACGGGTTCTTCCGTAAGAAAAGAAATTATTCTCGTAATCTAGCAAATCGAAGAGCTATACTGATGGAGATAGGGAAAAATCCCAAATATAATATACTAGATCTTCATTTCCGACAATTAAGCCACATAAGGCTGACGATTTCGTAGTTTTTATTTTCGGCATCGAAAATGGGGCTGAAGAAATAAGAACGGAAATCGAAAGCTTCCTTGAACAAGCGTGTGGTCTAAAGTTAAATGTAGATAGTATCCTTACAATACATTTAAGTAGCAAATGGTTTCACTCTTCAGGGGCTAAATGTCAAAAAGCCCCCGAAATAGAGAGATCGTTTTATACATACGACTAAATATTTCAAAATCACACGGAGAGCTCACACCCGAATGAAGGTGTTTGCTCCAATCAAAGATATGTTGCTCAAACTAAAGGCACGGAAATTATGAAAAAGAAACCATAAAAATAGGATATACCCAACTGTGATGAGAAGATTGGTAGGACTATCATACTTAGATATCCTAGCCCATAAGACTATAGGACTGCTTAACTATTACTTTTTTGTGGGTAATAGAGGAAATATACAAAGAGTAATATAGTTCCTAGTTTACTCATGCACTCTAATCTCAGCTTTGAAATATAAGCTCCAAACTGAAAGGAAAGCATTCAATAAATTGAAAGCTAACCTTCAATGCCCAAATACTCAGCAGCCTGACCATTATGAATAATTATGAGGTTCTATATGATTGCAAGGTTAAGAGCTCAAAGGCCACTCCGTATTTGGTTATCCAGGTTTATTGAGCTGAAAAAAGATCTAAGTCTGGGTTAGGCCAGCAGGTGTCATTTACAGTGATAGGAATGTGGAGATGCATCATGTAAGGACTGTTTGAAACATTTAAGCAAAAATTTGAATAAGAAATAAGGTGACCTACCAGGAATGGTGGCCCAGAGCGTATAAACAAAAACAGATTTCATTATGTGAAGCTCACCACAAAGCGTATCATGTAGGGGAGCTTGATAGAGAAGAAATATAAATAATATAATCCTATTAGCGGCCTCTATTGGGTAACCCATTCCTATAAAAAGACCTTATACAACAATATCAGCAATTGAAGTTTTCTGAATGAGAGCTGTATGACAAAAGATTGTCACGTATGGTTCGGAGGGCAGCATAGACTGACCCCTATCTATCTTCAACATGCGTGGCCCAGGAATGACCATGCATAGATTACCTTTATTTGTGTGGTCTGTATTAGTGACAGCATTCTTACTTTTATTATCTCTTCCAGTATTGGCAGGTGTATTTGCGCCTGACAAGGTAGCGATGCCTTGGTCGAATTTGACTATATGCTGGGAACTCTGCAAAGACGATCAGCAGGGAACGAACCATGATAATTCACCCTCAGAGACTATACGCCAAATATCTCTGGCCAAACCTACATTCGTGCCTTTGCCATCTGGCCAAATAAAAGGTTGGTACCTATTCTATTTGGCCGGCTTGATTTGGAGTGATGGCTGCATGATCATATTTTTTGCAAATTATTCGGCCTCATGGTCAAAGACGCTACCCACCCTTCCATTAAAAGAAGCTTTCGAGCAGAAGAAAAAAAATTTTTTAGCATAATTGGCGACGCATCCATAAAACGATCTTACACGAAGAGCATCTGATGTAAGCCGAAGGAAGATTGTGCGCATCAAAGTAGGTATGATTAGGAAGAGATAAAAAAATAGTCCAAACCACACCGGGCATGAAAAATCAATTGATTTTTTTTAGGCTCCACCGACCAAACGTGTGTGAATAAATTGGCAATTACCATGTTATTAACTGATAGGAACTTTAATACAACCTTTTTTGATCCTGCAGGAGGAGGAGATCCCATTTTATACCAGCATCTTTTTTGGTTTTTTGGTCATGGGCGCGATTGCGCTAATAGAAAAGGTGGTACATTGCCCTTACAGCGCCACCTAGGCGAGCACAGCTGTTCTGTGCCTCAAGTAAACTATCTGCCTAGAATGCAGATAACTGGTAATGAGGCGGGATGTCTGGGAGTCGATGTCATGAGAAGGGTAGAGGATAGTGTCAAGAAAGGAAAAAAAGGCGTTTTTTATTCTGCTTTAGCTTTAAACTCTTTTAGGTCAGACCCCGGTAATAGGAGGGATCTCTTGGGATTAGAGTGTGCCCTCTCTTCCTTTAAGGGTGAGATCCCACACATTGCGTGCAAGATGCCTTCGGCCCTTGCCCGGGCGGACCACCCAAGACCCAACATCTTTCGAAAAGACAGATATTCTATTGGTAGCGTTGCCCTTGTGGTGGAACTTTTTTCAAGAGCCGAAATCAGGATTTCCGTTCAACTGGACATCATTAATATATCCAAATTAATGATGCCATCACAGGGTGAGATGAGACGTAAGGCTATATGCAGTAACATGCAGGTAATGCCAAAACGTTTTACGTGGAAAGAGAGACGTGGCTTCTCTAATGGTCTAGGATCTCCAGACAGTCTCTTGGCTGAATGGAAAGAGATTCGGAAAAAATCACAAATTGTCGCCAGGAAAGCCGCGGTCATCATGAACGAGGGTCGTTGGCCAATATTAGAAAAGGAATTTTTGGCTATCCATCAATTAGTCAAAAACCAACAAAGGATCCTCTCTCTCTTAGCAGCCTCCCTAGGATTGGGAAACCCGCTCCTGAGAGACTGCATGCTTGAAATTTGTACTCGACTAACCTCTCGAATAATTGCCGTAGATAATTTATATTATACTTTTGGAAGTCGAACCCCGGGAGTCGATGGTGAAATACTAGAAGCTTCTTCCCGAATCAGTCTAGTTCGTCGTATCTCCTGGATTAATCTGAGAAACTACAAGAGCTCACCTGTTCGCCATATTTCCATCTTTAAACTAAGGGGTGGTGAAAGGCTGCTGAAAATACCCACAATATTTGACAGGACCGTGCAGCACTTGTTCAAATTAGCTATTGAACCTGTGACAGAACCCTTTGCTGACAGGTATAGTTTTGGATTTCGAAAGGGAAAATGTGCACACATGGCGGTGGGTGAAATTGCCGCCATACTAGACACGAAAACGGAAAGAGTGCGCAAGGTTTGCGACAATAAGAGGGAACAAGATAGTAAATATTTTGTTTCTACCAAATGGGTGATTGATGTTGATATAAAAGCTTTCTTTGGCCAAATATCCTATCAATGGATCTTAAATAATTTCCCCATGCCTAGTGGTACAAAAAGGATACTTGAAGAATGGCTTAAGAGTCCAATTGAATATCAAGGGGAACTTGAAGTTTCTGCTATGGGGGTCCCTCAAGGCAGTGTCATAAGCCCTTTAATTGCAAACTTTACCCTAGATGGATTAGAAGAGAGAGTAACTACCAGACAGCAGACCGCTATGACTAACCTCAAAAGGACGAAATGGATTAAAGGAAAAGGCCATAAGTCTCTCTTTTGCCAGACCCAAAAAACAACATTAGTCCGCCTCATCAGGTATGCTGATAACTTTGTTATTATTATTAATGATGAGAGGTTGGTGGAACAATATTTCGAAGAAGCCAAAAGTTTCCTGGCAGAACATGGCCTCCAATTATCATCAGAAAAAACCCGCATATTTCCGTGGAAGATTGGAGAGAGACTTCATTTTATCGGCTTTATTTTTCATAAAATCGATAGGGCTTGCTTCCATAGCCGAATTACGACCCAATGGAAGGCAGGAAAAAGGTTTACTCGCAGAAACCTCTACGTCTATCCTAATCCTGATGAGATAATGTCGCTGAAACGTAAAATCAAAAGTGTCTTTACTGAAAATAGAGATCTCTCTCCTTATCAAATAATCAAATTAATAAACCCAATCCTTCATGGTTGGGGCAACTATTTTGGGATTGGCAACTTTCTTCGTACCTTTAGTTTGCTAGATCATTGGATCTGGCATAGAAGCTGGCGATATTTACATCATAAATTCCCTAAAACTCCTCGCCCCATATTGGTTTCCCGATTCTATCAGGGGGTTTCCTCTCCTCGTGACAGACTTTGGTACTTTCATGCTATTTGGACCAAGCCCAGTGTAGGTGCCAAACGACGTCGTGCTAACGTGGTATGGATCACATCTCTTGCGTCTATGGTAAAAGGTGTTCCTGCTCATATGTTCCGAGCATCTCGTGATCTGGGTAATCCTTTTGTAAATTCAACCCCGTTTGATGAATGGAACCTTCAAATTCAAAGCTATCGGGAAAAGGTTGTGGTTGACAGGAAAGATAATGAATTTAGCAGGCTGTTCATCCGCCAGAAGGGTATGTGTCCCATATGCAATCAAGGCTTAGGTTATTTGACTAGCTTTAATTTAGAAATTCACAACCTGCGGCCTTTTTTTGAAAACTCGGAGGTGCATGGTAATTTATTGCATAAATCCCTTGTGCATTCTTGGTGTCTTGTTATAGCTCGAAAGTAGACTACATAGGTTATAGGCATATTCTGCGAAGAGCCCAGTGCTTTGAGAGGGGCTCGCTGGGTTCTGTGGGGGGCTTTGCTGGAAACGGCAGAATCTATCCTGATCCTGAAGTCTATATTTTAATTTTGCCGGGATTTGGTATCATTAGTCATATTGTCTCTACCTTTTCAAGAAAACCTGTATTTGGTTATCTAGGCATGGTTTATGCTCTGATCAGTATTGGAGTTCTTGGATTTATTGTATGGGCGCACCACATGTTTACTGTAGGCTTAGACGTTGATACACGTGCTTACTTTACTGCGGCTACCATGATTATCGCCGTGCCTACTGGAATAAAGATTTTTAGTTGGATCGCTACCATGTGGGGAGGTTCAATACAATATAAAACACCAATGTTATTTGCTGTAGGATTTATCTTTTTGTTTACTGTAGGGGGGTGCGACGTGCTAACCAGAATAGATGACGTTTACTTCACTATAACCCCGCATAAAGGATGGCGACAGACGTATTTTCTCTCCAGTTGACGTATAGGGGAGACCTTAAAAGCAAAAATAAGGGGGGTGAAAAAACCCCTCCTTTGAGGGCTTCCGAAAGGTGGAACCCTAAAGGGGCAACGAGAGGAACCAAAAGCAACAAGGTAAACTGCACTAACAGGAGGCGAGCCCGGCGGGCCCCCCCCCAGGTCAACGCGTCAACTCTCCTGAAATCCTCGCGGCCAGAAAGCCGCGGGACGCAAGCAATTGTGAGGCCCGAGTACGCTTTACTTGCTACAAAGGACCTAAGGTTCCCAATTCCGACACCTAACCGGATGACGCCATTCTTGTCAAGCACGGGACGGCAGGTGACCTACTGATTTCTCCTGCTGAGGAGGCCCTCAACAAACAGGGTTCAAAAAAAGATTTTTGCTATACCCTCGTTACGCGGGCTAGGCGCGCAGGCGTGTAGGGACTTCACTAGTTAGGCAGATAACCTGGTAGCAAAAGAACTGCATTCCATTCTTAACAACAACAGGAGCAACCCTGACCATGTAAACCTTAAGCTCTACAGGCTTCTACTTGAGGAAGACCTAATTAAGTTGACGTACAAAGGTTTCAAGTCCATCCCAGAGCAAAGCGCACCCTTGACAAATATTAGACGGCATCAGAAAGACATGAATACAGGAAACCGGAACTTTGCTCAAAACAGTTCCAATTTTAATCAGGTAGGAGGTGCTTCATACTTAAGAAGCAGGCAGGCGAACGCCCGCCGCTTACGGTGGCCTTCCTCAGAGAAAAAATCGTTCTAGAAGCAATTAGGATAATACCAGAAGTTATTTACAAACCGATCTTCCTCAGCACTTCTCATGGTTTCCGACCATTTCATTTATGCCATTCGGCCAGTCAATTGGGATTGGGCTGCAAAACTACGACTAGGCTCTGAAAGGGAATATAACAAAATATTACGACTCAATCGACCACCAAATTTTGATGAATAGAAGAAAAGATCGAAAACAAGGAATACGACTCATTTGGAAGGCGCTAAGAGCGGGATACAGGAAGACTGCCAAAAAGAGCTGGACCCTCAAAAGCGTTTGAATGAGGGGGGGGCACCCTACAAGAGAGCAACCTGTCCTCGCTGTTGGCAAACGTCTACTTTCACACATTAAATTATTGGGTCCGAGACAAAGAATAAATATTCAACTAGAGGAAAACCAAAAAGCCATTAACCCGCAAAGGTCAGACCTAAACAACAAGACAAAAGACTACAGACGCAAAGGAAACACAACCGAAGCCGAAGAGCTGAGAAAGCAGAAAGATCAAATCCCAAGCAGAGTGTGGAACGATTGGGGATTTCGCCAAATGTTCTACATGCAGTATGCAAACAGTATCCTTATAATCTTCATAGCGAGTAAAGATGAAGTCCTCATTTCATAAAAAAAATAAAAAGGCTTCTTAAAATAACACTTGAAAAACTTAATCTATCAGGGAAAAAGACTCAAGTAACGCACCTTAGAGAGAGCCACGCTCTCTTCTTAAAGACTAAGGTAAGCGAGCGTTGACACGCTTCATGGGCCGAAGGCAGCATATTACGTCAGACCAAGCTCGTCTTAACACTCCAAAGGACAAGATCATAAATAAATTGGCCAATCTTGAGTCTTCAAAAAACCCAACCTCCCCCTTGTTATGGCTTTGATCAAATGCTCTCACAACCTCGATTTCGAATACTATAATTAGATCACAAAAGAAATATGCAACTCTTATTCGTTTGTCGACAAGTTTTACCGACTAACAAATGACCTGAAACTCATAATCAAGGGCAACTATGTTCGCACTTTAATCATAAGACTCGGGCGACAAAGAGCCTCGAAGACATACGAAAATTTTAGCGCAGAGTATGCGGCCAAATATAAAGTACCAGTCAGAGACGGCCAACTTGTCTACAAAAAAATCTCAAAAAAGCAACAAACGAGACTAAGCGCCTGAAAAGAGCAAACGCCTTACAACTACAATGGGACAAATGAAGATGATGAGAGGAAAAAGGGCTTTTTCAGAAGTTTTATATCCCAGGAATTCTACGTAAGCCCAACGAAAATACAAACCTGGAATTCAAAGGTGACTTTCTGGTGTTGGTAGTTTGAGCCAAAATAAAGAGAGCGCATAAGAATTAAGGAAACTCAAACTACTCCTACCCGTACCCAACTTGTAGGACTTCAAAGATTGGTCTCGCCACTAAAACTATGGACCATGCCTCTCTTCCGAAGGCTAAACAGCAGATCTATACTAGGCGAGAACAAATGTCTAGTCAGCAACATTGAATGCTCTAGACCAGTGGAGATTCACCACATGTGAAAGTTGAGCCAACTCAACAAGGGCGTCTCACAAATAGACAAGGTGATGACTATGCTCAACAGAAAGCAAGCAAATATTCCTTTACTCTACCACAATAAAGTCGATTGCAGGAAATACTTGAGGCTCTCCTTTGAAATAAGACTCAATAAAAGAGAAAAAGAAGACCAAAAAGGCAGCCTTGTTTAACATGTTCAAGAGTCAGTACAGACTATGAAAACTGTGCTAAGTTGTGAAAGAATCAAACGCGCATGCAAGCCGTATGATGGAAAGACTGTCATGTACGGTTACGAGAGAGGTGCACTGAAAGCGCAAAGGAAAACCAGATTTCGGCCTTCATGCGAGTAAGGGCACCTACTCTACTCTTACCGGAATAGTATTGGCCAATTCTGGGCTGGACATTGCTCTACATGATACTTATTATGTGGTTGCACATTTCCATTATGTTCTTTCTATGGGAGCTGTTTTTGCTTTATTTGCAGGATTCTACTATTGGATAGCGCGAGGTACGATACTCGCTAATCTTGCTGGAGACGGACGTCTCTGCGTTGGGCCTATTATGCTAATCCTTGCCTCGGCGGTCGTTATCTTAGGACACGGCCATGGAAGCTTCGAGGCCGGGAAATTTACCGTCAAGGAGAGTAGGATAACGAACTTCAATAATGGACGCCTGCCTGTAGTCAGGTATACCCGCCACAATTTAAGGGTGCCGAGTGTAGATCATTTTTGCCATGTATGTACCATTTCCCTTACCGATCCAAGGGAAGGAGAGGCCCCGTATAGTGGACACCCTAGAAATGATACGTTGGGAAGAAAAATCTTAAACTCACCACAACCCAATCAATGCCTAGAAGGCTCTCTAAATGGGACTGGAAACGGTCGAAACAAGGTTAAAGTAACTATCACCAGGACTTATCAGGGGAACCTGATTGGGCCAGCGATGACTTGATAACCCTGACTTCTATCTGAGAGTTATCAAGAAGAAGTAGGGCATATTGAGTCTGCCTTATTCTATGAGAAAGTAACTAAGGCGAGTCTACAGACTGTTTTAGATTGTCTTTCAGCTGACAGTATACGTAAGTGTTTTATTGATGGAAAATACAGGAAACTTATTGACATTATTTCAGACCCCCAAATCTTGATTACTGTATATGAACACCTAAAGTCAAAACCAGGAGACATCAAACCTAAGAAAAGCATTAAAAAAGAGACCTTGGAGGAAATGAGTATGAAATGGATTTACTGGACGTCTGAAAAGCTAAAGGAGGTTTTTTTAATTTCAACTTTCCAGACGCATCCTAGTACCAAAACCCGGTAAAGTAAAAAAGCGGCCCTTAACCATGGCGAGTCTTAAAGACAAAATGGTGTAGGGGGCCGTGAAGATAGTGTTGGGAGCCATCTATGAGCCAAGATTCTTAAGGGCGTCTCATGGTTTTCGCCTTGATCATTTATGTTATACCGCTTTCAGACAGATCAAACAAAAGTGGAGGGGGACCCCTTGGATAATGGAGTTTGACATTGCAAAATATTATGTATGACACCATCTGTCGTAAAAAGTTGGTGGATATCATGTCGACGATTATAGATGAGCAAAGATTCTTCGACACATTGCATAAGATGTTTAATGCCGAGATAGTAGGAGTAGATATTAAGGACCCAGGCATTTTACAAGGAAATACGCTTTCACTCTTACTGTGCAACATTTACCTTCACAAATAAAACGAAGAGATCCTGCGCCTGAAGCTCGAGCCGGAGAAGGGCTCAAGTCGAAAGAAACGGGAAATGAAAGTATACCAAAATATGACCCAATTAAACAAACAAAAACGTAGGAAGCTAGGAGGTAACTTGATTGCTTTGGAAAGAAAAGAGAGACGGCAGTTTAAGCTGATTGTGAAAGAAAGAATAACCTCTGTAGACCAGAAGGATCCAAACTATGTACGCCTTCACCATATATGCTATGCAGACGACTCTATCATTGTGTGGACTTCAATTTCTGGCGAAGCATATAATAAAAATGTGACATCATTCCTTAAAGAAGACCTCCTTAGGTTTAATATTAGGTTTAATATAAAGAAAGCAAATTTAACCTATATAATCTCAAATAGGATCGATCTTTTTCTTAGGTCTGAAAATATTTACGAGAAATCCCCCAAATGCGCCTACAATTAAGAGCAGCGCTAAACATCGGGCGCTCGATAAAGTCCGGAGAAGACTTAAGTAGGGGCCAAGAAAAAAAAGATTCTGAGTTCATACATATTGCCAACCAAGCTATGATCAACGGGTTTTCCATTTTAAATCACAGAAGGAAAAAACTGACTGGATGGCTCAGTACTTGACCGAAAAAAAATATCCTTGTGCAGGCATCATCATGACAAACTTTATGCAGACAAGATTACTTTGAGCCACACCCATGGTTTCAAGTTAAAAACATATACCAGCTGGAGAATAAGGGGAGCCGTATGACGGGCAACTGTCATGTACGGTTCTTTGAGAAGGAAATCGAACAGAAAAGGCCGATTTTCCTTACTCTCGGGTAAAATAACTGGTCTTCAATATCCAGAGACTTTGGGTCAAATTCATTTTTGGATTACTTTCTTTGGTGTGAATTTGACTTTCTTTCCTATGCATTTTTTAGGTCTGGCAGGTATGCCACGCCGCATTCCAGATTATCCAGATGCTTACGCTGGATGGAATGCCTTTAGTAGTTTCGGCTCGTATGTTTCTGTAATAGGAATTTTTTGTTTCTTTGTAGTGGTTTTTCTTACTTTAACCAGTGAAAACAAGTGTGCTCCAAGTCCTTGGGCTGTTGAACAAAATTCAACGACACTTGAATGGATGGTCAAAAGCCCTCCAGCTTTTCATACATTTTCAGAACTTCCAGCTATCAAAGAAAGCATTTAGACGTCTTAGCAGATGGTGCCACTTAAGCACTTACCCGCTCCGCCCTCTAAGGACCTGGTCCATTAAAGGGGCGGAGCCCCGCCGCTGCCTCGCCCCTGAAAGGTCATGGCAAAGAGATATTGGTTCAACAAAACATAAAAAAACTAATTATGTTATGAAAAAAATTAATATATATAATCAATCTATCAATTAATTGGAATGTTATACTTAATTTGTGAAAAAGGAATTATGCCTCTTTTTTGAAAATGGGTCGTGGTCGTGTTATTTATATGTTCAATTTCCTAATATGGCAGGTAACACGCTCTACTGCGCCCTTATATTAATAAATCTATGTTTCATTTTTATTACTACATCACTAAGTAAGACCTAATAACTTATTTATTTGCAGAGATACATCTATTTCTTGTAAATTGGAGGATTAGGTATATATCTGTTTATGTTTTTGATTACTATTTCCGAATCTTGTCACATCTTTTTCTAATATTATTGCTATTATTAAATCTTTACTTCCCTAGTATATTATTAGCCGCACTAGTCATGATTTTTTATTTATTGGTAAAACTACTAATAGACTTCCATATTTGCGCTTCCTGCGAACTTTTGTATTTTAAGAGTTTTGTTGATATTTATAATAATTATCAATCCAAGATTCTTAATCACGAGAAGCCTATTTTGTTAGTAAACAGGAAAAAATGACTACCCAAAATAGCTAAACTAAAGATGCCATTAGGCCATGGATCTCGGGGTGGCAGATATAGATTGAAATGCCTCTAAGATACTTGTTGATACTAAAAGAGGCGCGCTCAATAATCTTGAAAATGGCATTTCCAGCAAAAGATCCAAGATATCATGCTTACTATAATAAAAAGATTAATAGACTTAGTCGACTTGTTATAAAGGAAGCGAGTTATAATTGTAAATTCTTTAATATTTATATAGGTATGGGACAGAAGATCATTATTACCCTTCTTTTTGCTGGAACTATTGTTGGTATTTTCATTATAATTTATCAAGCATCGCAATCTGTAATAGAAGTAGTTACCCTTAAAGGAAGATGCTGATACCTTTACAGATATTAGTATTTTTATGGGTACTGGTATTTTGACGGGAGCTTTATAAATATCATTGACATCTTGAGAAGAACATTATATCTTGATAGATGATATTGGCGAAAAAAAAATATATATATATATATTTTTTTTTGCAACATATGCAAGCTAACTAATTGATTTCCAGGAGCGCGCCTAATCTTGATCCAACTCATAGCCTTATTTAAATTAAAATAGGAAAAGCAATAGAAAAGGAAAGTCATTTCCAGGTACGATAGAATTCATACCCTAATGCATAAAATAGCGTAGAACAAATAAGCTAAGATTTAGCACTACTATATTACTTGATGAAGCCTGCGGGTCAACAAGTAAGTTTACCGCATTAATAATTTCCGAAACAACATTCGACCGAAGACTTGGGGATGCTATTATAGGGAAATTAAAAATTGCAGCAGGCGGCAGGTCCGTTATTTTAGCTTTATTTTGTATTCTAAAATATGCCTCTACATTTCTACCCAAATCATCAGATAACTATCGAAGAGTCTTTTACCCACTAACCTTATAACAAGAAATGTCACCATGCCGACACCTGCATGAAAGTTCTCAATGTGCTGTCCTAAGTTACTAATACTGCCTATTTTATTTTTTAATTGCCCAGCTTGAACATTCAGTCCAAGGCAAACTTCAGCAATAACCAGGGAGGTCTCAGTAACTTGTAAAGGAGTAGTCCTACTTTTGCTGGCAATCTGTTCAACTTATGCAGTCACAACCTTATTAATAGCTTCTGACTTTCTACATATAACTTGTTCATAACGTCATTGATGTTCTGTGCGGCAGCATTGAAAACCTTTTTCCTAGCTAGCATATAGCCGCATTACCTAGAATAAAGTAAACTTTCAAACTTGTAACAGGGAAAACGCTGACCGCGGCCACAGCCGTCTCCACCATTTCTGTACTGGAGAGCAGTCGAAGAAGTGTTATTAATCATGATAACATTATGCTTTACCTTAGCTATTACTTCTGAAAGGCCGCACAAATCTTGTAGCGCGACTGCGAGTCCTTTCTGTCCTTTAACAACCTGTTGGCTCGACTTTGCTCATTTTCTAAATCTTGAATAGTACATCTTCATGAGGAAGTAGATTACTGCAATTAATAATATGATTAAAAAAATTGAATTAATTAAAAACCCAAACCTCCTATAAAAGGACCGCTTTTCAATCCTTTCTAAGTATTGGCTATACTTATTGCTGATTTTCATCAAAATGAAAGTAACTCTAATAAGCTTAAGATTGCTTGCAGATAAGTCAATATATCTTGGGACGATTTGGATAATTTGTCTAAGAGACGCATATTTCTTTAATTGAGATGGTAACGTAGATCCAAAGATTACTTAAAAACTCGAAAATAATGGAAATCTGCCTCCGGCCTTGAGGTTAAAGTATACTTTTGATAAACTAGAGTAAAGGAATATTTCTTTTCAAGTAGTATGTATGGTATTGTTAGTCTTTAAAAAAGTATTTATAGTATCGCTAGTATAGAATATGAATTTCCCCTTTTATTCTTACCTTTTTTCCCTGTTCTACCCTCATCTTAACAGCTCCTAAATTTAGCCCAGCTCTGCTCGTATATGCTCCTATCTTGCAGCCTCCCTCTTCTTTTATAGAACAGAGCATAACTTGCAAGACAAAACAGCAAGGACTGACAGAACATAACTTGCTGGACTTGACTTTCGGGACAGAACAGCAAAAACAAAACAGCACAAAACTAGAAGGCAATGAAAAAAGAAATCTGCGCCTTCGGCGCTGCTTTCCTTTTTCGGTGCGGCACCTCAGCCTCGGTACCAAAAATTTTTTCCTTTAGCGCAGCCTTATGAGGGTGGGTGCGGCAACCTTTCTTGCTTTTGGCTTTTTGCTTATATATATGTGTATTTCTACAGGTGTGGAACCTCGTCATGGTCAAATTAAAAGTTCCGATGGGTCCTGTGATAGATAGTTGCAGATATTTTTAAGCAAATATGCTTAGAAATGGCAGATAATTGAAAAAGTATATATATAGTTATTTTATAACGAAGAGGGCACAGAAAGGAATGTCAAAGACACTCGCACCAACCTTAAACCGACCTAAAAAACGAAGAGGTGCCGAAAGCACTTAAACGAACAAAAACATAGCATTTCCCGCAAAAATGATAGATACTAATTAATTTGCAGGAGCTTTCTATTTTCCCCTTCCTCAAATATTAAGATATCGAGATGTCTGAAGATAAAATATCGAATATATTAGTAATATATTCATAGAAAATTGACTCAAAAAATACCTCGCTCATCTGAAAATTTCCTGCAAATATGCAGAGAATTTCCAAAACTTTTCCGAAACTAGAGGAAATTTCCAGAAGATAAAAGCCCATAATCCCGATGACAAAACTGCAGGGCCTTCTTGACTTCGTTTTTCTGTATGTCAATTTTGTATTCTTAACATGCAGATGCCATGGATGAATGGTCATTATTATAGGTTTCATACTTTCCTGAAATCCAATGAAAAAAACAAAGTAGACCATCATGACAAGATCCTTTAACTTAATCGACCTTATCGGAGAACCCGATAAACGGTTATTTATTTAGTGCCAAGAACAGGAGAAAACCTAGGGCAATAAGCCCGGTGCCTTTGTAAAATTGTTAATTTATAATACCTATTGCAACACTTCTTTTCTTTATTTTCATTAGTTATAGGCCGATCTATATTTATACCGTTATTTACAGTGGCTATCAAGCGACCCCTTTACTGTAGCATTACTGCACAAATTATGTAATATGAATATTTAAATAGGTGTCCTCAAGGCTACGCCCCTTTATATGATACGATAAAGTCAATAACACCTATTTTACTTCTCTTTTTTTATATAAAAGGCAGAGTCGCTTATTGCGGCGTCCTCTTCGCCCTTTAATTATATCCTTCTTGCCTTTTGATGAGAAAAGAGCAAAGTAAAAAGGCGTTTTGCACTATCTAAGCTTAGAGACCTGCAGTCTTCTCTCTTTTTCAATAAGAAAGAGTAAAAAAGCAGCAAAAAAATTGTTTTTTCCGCTCCAAACCTGATGAGCCTGTTGGGTTTGACGTAATTACTCATAATATACAAGCCCTCCCCAAAGGTACAATGTTATATTTGGATGTGTGTATAAACTGCCATAATTAATAAATTACGGATAACTTCTATAAAAGGATTTGGGTATAGCAGGACTTGAACCTGCGACCATTAAGTTAAAAGCCCAATGCTCTACCAACTAAGCTATACACCCAGAGAGTCTTTATTATAAGGCCGAAGATCCATCATTATGTAATTAGACGATAAATTCATAAAAAACAACAATGACCTGAAATGCGAGCCGTGAACAGAGCATATTGTAATTTATCTACTCCCAAGGCATAACAATATATTCTTTCTTTTCGCAGCAAAAAATATATATATTTTTTTTTCTTTTACCAAAACAAAAAAACTAAAAGAAGGGAGAAAAGGAATTGAAGAGAGCCACCACCAAATATTTGACCACAGCTTTTGACCATTTTAACAATCAAAGTGGTCAATTTGCGCCCAAAACCCAACCAAGATGCCGTCTCACAATTAACAACTTCCTGACAAAGTAAGAGAGCTACGACTAACATAAAGTTTTGGCCCTCTTCTCACAGCCATCAGCTCTACCCTCAAATCCTTACCATATAATTAAACTCTCGCCTACAAATCTTCAAAGAACCCTATAGCCAAGCTTAGTATTACATCAAGACCGGAGCTCTGGTGGGAAAATACAAAAAAAAATATCTATTTTGTTTTCAGTCCTTTCTGTGCAGAGCGCAATTTCTTCTCTCGCAGAACTACTGTCTTAGCCTTAAAACAGAAAAGGCCACCTCACAATTTAAAGAATGATAAAATACAAAGATATGCTTGCAAACTACACATAGATTATGGAGCACATAAAAGATTGCAAAAGATTAATGCAGAAAGCCACTCTAATCTCAAAATATGTATTTTTTCCCATCCCAGACAATGACTCTACGCTGTAGGCCTTCCGCTTCTTGGCGGTCGCAGCATTATGCGTTTTTATTGTTTTATCTCATCTCTACGGCCTCCATTTCTTTTGTTAGGGCGCAAAAACCATATTATAACGAAGAAGTTCAAAATAACCTCCAACGTATTTAGCTGCCAAGCTGCGGGTAGTTCATAAAGGTTATACTAAGTAGATTCAACGTGCAGCGTGTTACGCCTTTTTGTAAAGTATTTTAGCCTAATTTAATTACTTTAGTTTTATAGAATATAGGCTTAGTAGGACTCGAACCTACAATATCACCGTTATGAGCGGTGCGTTTGAACCAATTAAACTATAAGCCCTTCATTTGATATGCTAGTAAGCATATCAAATCAAGCAAAACTTGTTGCCTTCTAAACTATAGGAGGCTGGAAATCAAACGAAAAGGGGGCCTAGGAGAGCTAGGGA